ATGAATTGGTTTAATTCTACTAATGCTAAAGAAATCGGTACAATATATTTAATCTTTGCCGTATTTGCTGGAATGATCGGTACTGCTTTTTCAGTATTAATAAGATTAGAATTATCATCACCAGGTGTTCAATTTTTATCTGGTGATCATCAATTATTTAATGTTATTATTTCCGCTCATGCTTTTATAATGATTTTTTTCATGGTTAGACATATCACTATTATTAAATATAATTTAATTTATTTTTATTTTTATTTTTTAACTTTTTTATTAACTCACTTAATTTATTTAAATAAATTATTTTATTTATTTACAAAATGATATTCTGAAATTAAAGAAAAACCTTTAATAATTAAAGATATTTTAGTAAATGAAGAAAATATAGAAAAAAATAATTTTAATAATTTTAATAATTTTAATAATTTTAATAATTCTAATAATTCTAATGAAAACAATAAAGGAACACAAGCACCTCATAAATATATTGAAATTTATATTAAAGATGCATTTTTTAATAGAAAAGAAATAACTAAATTTGCTAAAAATGCAATTGGAGTTTATGTTTTTAAATCAGTTAAAGGAGATTGCTATGTTGGAAGTAGTATTTCTCTTTATAATCGGATATGTTCTTATTTTTTGCCATCCATTTTAATTAAAGGAGATCGTCGTGTTATTAGATATTTTCATAATTATGGATTTTCAAATATTGATCTTACTTTATATATACTGGATAATAATAATAATAATAATAATTTAAATATAAAACAAAAAAAGATTTTAGAATTAGAACAATTTTTTATTGAGAAATTAAATCCTAATCTTAATGTTAATCTTATTTGTTCAAGTACAGGTTTTCATGAACCTATTTCTATGGAATGAAGACAATATTTTAGAGAATTAAGAGGTACACCTATTTATGTTTATGATATTTGTAATTTAACACTTATTCATATATTTGATTCAAAAACTTATTTATATAGATCTTTGCATATAGATCATAGAACTTTAGATAAATATATTAAAAATAATAAACCTTTTCTTTCTCGTTTTATCTTTACTTTGAATCCTATAATATCAATGTCTGTTGAAGGAATAATTAATATTTCTGATATAAAGTTATTATTTGAACAAATACGAAAAGACTTTAATAATGGAGAATTTCAATTTAAAAATAGAAAAAAAATTTTAGCAGAAAATATAGTAAATTCTAATCTTACTAAAAATTATATCTCTATTAATGCTTGTGTTAAAGATCTAAAAGGAGATCGTTCAACTATTAGAAAATATTTAGAAAATAAAAATAATAAACCTTATTATCGAGGACAATGAAAATTAAGTTATATTAAAAATTAAAATATAATAGTGTAAATGGCATAGCCGGGCTATGAAGTAATTTATAGTTTTTATTTCGCTGTATGCTGGAAACCCCTTAAGATTTATAAACTAGATCTTTTTAACCATAGTTATAATTAAACCTACGGTATTAAGAAAACAGTAACATTTATAAATATTGGGCAATCAGCAGGAAACCTTATAATCATAAAACTTTTATATTTAATTTTTATGTTTAACGTTAACGTTAAATATTAAAATTAATAACTTAAAGTAATATATTTTTATGTCGGCGCCGTACGGCAGACAGATAAGGGATCCTCAGAGACTATACGCGAAATACCCTACTATTCTTTTATTAATTATAAATTAATTAATTTATAAATAAAAATATAAGGATAAGGGTAAAGAGATAGTCCAGCCCTTTTGGAAACATTAGGGGTATAACTGTATGCCTGGTTTAGTTGGGGGATTCGGTAAGATAACAAAATACTCTTTTTCGTATTATATTTTTAGTAAAAAATTTTATTTTTTAATTAACAAAAATTTTAATTATTTTTTTAAATTAAAATTAAATAAACTTAATCTAATAACTAAAAATTATAATACAATAACAAAATTAAATGAAAATAATACAATTTATAATAGTACTATTAATAATTATAATATAAATTATTCAAATTTAGGACCTTATTTGGCTGGGTTAATTGAAGGGGATGGTACTATAGCTATACATGATCCTAATAACCAAAATAATAAATATAATCCTAAAATTATAATTATTTTTAAAAAATCTGATTTAAAATTAGCTACTTTTTTACAAATAATAACTAAAAGTGGGATAATTTTAAATAAACCAGAAAGAGGTTATATCTTATGACAAATTCAAGATATTGAAAGTATTTATAATATAATTAATCTTATTAATGGTTATATTCGTACACCAAAAATAGAAGCAGTTCATAGAACTATTGATTGATTAAATAATTATATTTTAAAAAATAAAAATAGTCATTTAATTATTACTCAAAAAATTTTATCTAAAATTACTATATTAGAAAAAAAACCTTTAGATTTTTCTTCTATTGATAGTAATAGTTGATTTTCTGGTTTTTCAGATGCTGATGGTAATTTTTCTATTAATATTCATAAAAGAACTAATAGAAATTCTACTAGAGTGCAATTATTTTATAGATTAGAAATTAGACAAAATTATCATAGATTAGATAGTGCTAATAATAATTTAAATTATTTTAATATAATGTCTAAAATAGGTTTATTTTTAGGAGTAACTGTTTACAGTAGATCTAGAATTATTAAAGATAAAATATTTTATTCTTTTATTATTATGACCCATAATAAAATTAGTAATTTGAAAGTATGTGAATATTTTTATAATTTTCCACTTCTTTCTTCTAAATATTTAGATTATAAAGATTGAAAAGATATTTTAGAATTACAAAATAATAATTTAAATACTACTTCTTATTTGGATAAAGCTATAAATATGAGAAAAGATTTTAATAGTACTAGAACAACTTATGTATGAAATCATTTAAATAATTGTTATTTTTTCGTAAAAAGAAATAAAGAGTAAAAAAAAAGTAATTGCCGTGTTTGATTGTAAAATCAAACTTATTACGCTACTATTTGCAGGAAGTTCCTAAAGTATTTTTATAGAATTAGCTGAAAATTTGTTTAATTATTTAATAATAACAAACGTACAGCAATCTTAAGTATTAAAAATAATATATGATAAAAAAATTAAAATATTTTTATCATTAATGGATAACCCGCAGGAAACCAAAATATATTTAATTATACTTAATTAATTAAATTAATTTAAATTAAATTAAATTAATTTGTTATTAACTATTATAATTATTTATTATTGTAGGATCCTCAGAGACTATACGTAGCGCGGTTATTTATTTTTTAATTAAGTAACCTGAAGATATAGTCCAATCATTTTTGAAAAATTATGAGTTTAATGAATTATTTTTTACCAATACATTGTGGAGCTCCAGATATGGCTTTCCCTAGATTAAACAATGTTTCTTTCTGACTTTTACCACCATCATTATTATTACTATTATTAAGTGCTTTAGTAGAAAACGGTCCTGGAACCGGATGAACAGTTTGAAATAAGCTGTTTTATTATAGTAATATAATTTTTATAAAACCTTACTCGATGCGGGAAACTCTTCTATTAGGAAGTAATTGCTCATTGTTATTTTTTACAGTAGAAAAAATATTACAGACATGAAGATTATCCGCCTGTAATAACTTTAAATTAATTTATTTTTTACTTTTTAATTTTAATTTTAATATTAATTTGTTATTACATCAGAGACTTAACGTAAGGCATCTTAATTTTAATTCTTTTAAAGAATTTAATATAAATAAAAGAGGATTAACTGAAAATCAAGAAATATTTAATCAATGATTAGTAGGTTTTACAGATGGAGATGGTACCTTTAATGTTTCTTATTCAAATAATAAATGAAATTTAGCTTTTCAAATTGGTCAAAATTCTTATAATTTAAGAGTTTTACATTTTATAAAAAAACAATTAAAAGTTGGAAGTATATTTGTAGAAAAAGATGGTAATATGGCTGTCTTTAGAATTAGAGATCGTAAAGTTTTAGAAAATATTATTTTTCCTATTTTTGATAAATATACACTTTTAACTACTAAACAATTTAATTATATAAAATTTAAAAATTGTCATACTATTTTATCTAATAATGATTTAACTAAAGAAGATAAAGATAAATTATTATTTAATATTTTAAAAACTAAACCTAGTACAGATTATATTTCTTCTGCTTGGTCTATTGTTGATAATAATGTTTTTAATTTTGAAACAGCATCTAAAGTTATGAGTAAATCTTGATTAATTGGATTTACTGAAGCTGAAGGTTCTTTTTATCTTGTTAATAAAACTACAAATAGAATAGTACATGGTTTTGAAATTACACAAAAATTAGATAAAATAGTTTTAATAGCTATTAAACATATTTTAGGATTTAATAATAAAATTCAAATTAAAAAAACAGGTTATTTTTCTATTTCAACAACTAATTCTCGTGCTATTGAAAATATTATAAAATATTATAATAATACTATGAAAGGAATGAAATCTGTGGAATATAGAATTTGAGCTAGATCTTATGTAAAACATAAAGGTGATTTTTTTAATCTTAATGAAATACGTAAAAAAATACGTCTTTTTAGATTAAAAAGATTTACTCTTTCCTGTATGAATCCGTCCGAATATTTTATAAATAAAAAAATTAAATAAGATGAAGGGATAGTCCGATCTTTAGTGAAAATTAAAGCGTGTAATGATAGTATCCAAGTAATTTTTTGGATATGAGATTACCAACATATATGTTATCCTCCTCTAGCCGGAGTACAATCACACTCTGGGGGATCAGTAGATTTAGCTATTTTTAGTTTACATTTAGCTGGAGTTTCTTCTTTATTAGGAGCTATTAATTTCATTTGTACAGCAATTAACATGAGAACTAATGGTATGTCTATGCATAAACTTCCGTTATTTGTTTGATCTATTTTTATTACAGCTATTCTATTGTTATTGACTTTACCTGTGTTAGCTGGAGCTATTACAATGCTTCTAACTGATAGAAACTTTAATACTAGTTTCTATGACCCAGCAGGTGGAGGAGATCCTATTCTTTACCAACATTTATTTTGATTTTTTGGTCGATAACCTTCGCATTAGTTTTTTAAAACATAAATATGTTATAACATGTATTATAACATAGGATTTAACTTAATAATAATAAAAGTATTAAAATTAAGGATAATTGATTAAAACTGGCCAAAATAAAACTTAACTATATGTCTAGAAATTAGATTAAATTATATATACCTTAAGCTATTTTTTAACCATAATTATATTTATTATTAATTATTATTCTTGTTTAATTAATTTAAAGGTGAAAATTATATACTTTCTATAACTAGCAAGAAATTAATAAATTCTTCACAGACTACATGTTAAGATTTACGAAATAACAATTTAAGTTATAAATTAAAAATAAAATTAATTTATAATTTATAATTATTTTATTTTTTTAGATGCATTCTTTTTAGTTAGTGACTTAATATAAACGTAAAAAGTTTGATTTTAATTAAAAATCTAAAAAAATTCCTTAGTAAATTAAGAAATAGTCGAAATATTTTTATTAATTATTAATTATTATTTATTAATTAATAAATAATTGACAAACCTAAGTTAAAAAATAGCAGTTTTTTTCTTTTAGGTTAATTAATATTTTTAATAAATTGTTTAATTTAATGTATACTGTTGCTCATATTTAAATACTAAAATTATATAGTATTTAAATTTTAATTTTTATATGCTTTAAATATTCTAAAAATAAAATTTAAAATAAAAAAACACAAAAAGCACATAGAAGATGAAAATGTCAATTATCTTACTGTTAATATTATGTCTTTAAGTATGTTTAAAAAAGGAAAAGAAGGTTATCGTCATGACAATATTAATTCTAATAAAAATAGTTTGTTATGTAAAAGATTTTTCCATAGTTCTAAGCGCCATTTATTTTTCGATGAAATAATAACTTTTGTCAGTCACCATTGTTGTGTTTGTTCTGAAAATGCTTCAGATGCTGAAAATGTAGTAAATGATAGTTTAGATGAAGTTTCGCCATTACCCACTGAAACTACACCTTTAATTAAAAATAATTCTAGTAATTATGAAGCTACATCTTCAGATTTATCCCCTAATATTTCTAATAAGTCTTCTCAAGAGAATTTTAAATTTACTGAAAATAGTAATTCTCAAACGAAAGCTTCAGGTAATATTTATGAAGCTAGTTCTTCTTCTTCTTCTTCTTCTTCTTCTTCTTCAACCAATCAATCACAATTATCCAGAAGTGCCCCTATGTCTATCAAAGTACCATCTAGAGAACATGTAAGAATATTACAACCTCAAAATTTAGCTGATCCTTCTTCCTTAAAAGTAGGTTCTTTATATGATAATATTCATAAATCTGGAGATTCTGAAAGATTTATAAGATTAGATAAAAAAGTAGAAAGAGAAACTTTATCAGTAGTACAAGAAGAAGATGAAAGTTAAAAATAATTTTAAAAGTAAAATAAGTAAAATTTAAAATGTCTTAATTTAATTTATTTTATTATAATTAAAATTATTGGCTTATTTTAAAATATAAGCATCCTGAAGTTTATGTTTTAATCTTACCTGCTTTTGGTATTGTTAGTCAAATAGTTTCAACATTTTCTGGAAAAAATGTTTTTGGTTACATAGGGATGGTTTATGCTATGTTTTCTATTGGAATATTAGGATTATTAGTTTGATCACATCATATGTTTGCTGTTGGTTTAGACGTGGATAGATTTGTGTTCACGGAAAAAATCTTGCTATATGCTGGAAAATCTAGTATTAGTAGTCCACTCGTATTTATTACGTTAGGAAAAATCTACTATTCGATTCCCAAGAAACAAATTCATACTAAAAATAAATTTTTATTTGAAAAAAGAATTATTGGGGAAAAACAGTTAATTCTGTCTAGACAATCAGCAGGAAACTTTAGTTTTAGTACAAAAGCTACGGCTGTTATTAAAAATAATTATACTAATTATTTTAATCTACCTTTAATATCTGAACATGTTCCTATACATAAAACTAATCTTAATGATAATGACTTTGGTTATTTTTTAGCTGGTCTTATTGAAGGAGATGGTTGGTTTGGTACTAAAGAATTACATATTATCTTTTCTGAAAATGATATATCGTTAGCTTATTATATAAAAAAAAAAATAGGTTATGGTCACATTTATAAAATAAAAAATAAAAAAGCAGTTAGATATATTTGTAAAAATAAAAAAGGCATGTCTATTATTTTATCTTTAATAAATGGTAAATTGGTAAGTACACCTAAATATAATCAATTAATTAAACATAATTACAATATTAATTTTAATTATGAAATATTACCACCTTCAAATACTTTAACTTTAGATAATTATTGATTAGCAGGATTTACTCAGGCGGATGGTTGTTTTCATATTAGTATTATAAAAAGTAAAACCCATAAAACAGGAGTTAGTGTTAGATTAGAATTTTCTATTAAACAAAAAGATGTTATACCTTTAAATCTCTTATACAATAGTATAAAAATGGGTAATCTTTCTTATTATACTAAATCTGATATTTCATGTTATAAAAGTACAGGGTTTAAAACTGCAGCTATACTACTTAATTATTTTGATAAATTTAATTTATTTGCAGGTAAATATGTTAGTTATTTAAAATTTAGAAAAGTGTATCTTATGATAACTAAAGGTAAACATTTAGAAGATAAAGGAATAATTAAAATAAAAAGTATTACAACTAAAGGATCCTCAGAGACAAGTACGCAAGAAATTTAATTTTTTATATTTTAAAATTTGGTTGTAATCATATTAAAAAATATATAGATTAAATTAAGATACTGTCCAAATAATTTGACAAGAGCCTATTTTACAGCTGCTACTATGGTAATTGCTGTACCAACAGGTATCAAAATCTTCTCTTGATTAGCTACATTATATGGTGGTAGTTTAAAATTTAATACACCTTTAATTTTTACAATTGGATTCTTAGCATTATTCACAATAGGAGGATTAACTGGGGTTGTATTATCTAATGCGTCATTAGACGTTGCATTCCATGACACATATTACGTGGTAGCTCAAATGGGCCTGAATAAATTTTATTTTTATATTAATAAACTAAATTTAATTTATTTAAATAAAAACTATTCTGCAATTGACTATATGCTGGAAACTATATTATTATATAACTATTGACTATTTAGTAATAATTTGTTATATTTAGGGAATAGTAAAACTAATAGTTATAATATACATCTTTTAGGATGTATGAATATACAATCAGCAGAAAACTGTAAAGGATTCTCAGAGACTAAACGTCACTTGTCTGATTTTAGTTTTAATAAATTATTAAAAAAACTAAATTTAATAACTAACAAAGGAACAAAAATTTCTTTAGAAGATTCAAAATTATCTATCAATTCTACTTTTTATAATTATCCTCATTTTTCATCAAAGATTGAAAAAGATAAAAGATTTAAATTAAATACAAAATTTAATACTAATTTATTTACTTTACAGAGATATACTTTATTAAAAAGATATACTGATATAAAAAATATAAATTATAAAACCAATCACTTTTCTACCGTTGTACCAAATATTTTTAAAGAATCTAATAATAAATTAAAATTAGATACAAATTTTTATTCTTGGTTAGCAGGTATAATCGATGGAGATGGTAATTTTGATATTAGAAAAAATAGTAATAATGAACTAAAATTAAAAGCTATTAGAATAAAATTACATAATAGAGACATAAGAATTTTAACTCGTATTTTTAATTATTTACATATAGGTAAAATAACAACAGATAAACATAAACCTTATTCTATGTTTATAATATCTAAAACAGAGGATATGTTTAATTTAGTTACTCAACTAAATGGATTAATTAGAATAAAAGTACCTAGTTTTAAAAAAGTTTGTGAAATATACAATATTTCTTATATTGAACCTAATTATAAACTTTTAGAAAATGATAGCTATTTTGCAGGTTTAATTGATACAGACGGGTCTATAGTTTTTAATTTTAATTCTTCGCCGTACGGCATAGAATTGAATGTAATTTAGAATTTAAATATAATGAGTATACTTCTAAACTTAATTTAGATAATATTATACCTAAATTTAAACCTTATATTTTAATACGAAATAAAAGTAATCAAAATTCTAAAGTTACTAATATAAAATATAAATCTATATCATATAAATTTCAAAGTGTTAAAGGTATGTTACCATTATATGATTATTTTATTAAAAATAGATTATATTCTGATTTCAAATTTTATAGGGTAACTCAAATTAAAAAATTTATTGAAATTAGAGATTTAAAACATTCAGAATTTGATAGTATAGAATATCAAATTTATTCTGATTTTGTCTTAAATTGAATACAATATAAAAATCCTTTATGAACTAAAGTTCCATTTGTTAAAAAACTTAAAATTAGATAATGAGATAGTCCAAATTTTATGCCAACCTTGGGGTTTTAACTCACACTTAATTTATAATTTTCTCAATAAAAATATTAATTTCAATTTAAAGTTTATTTTTTAAACATAATAAATTAATTATAATTTTTATAGTACAATACTATTTATAATATTATAAATTAATGATATATTATAAATTTTGTGATATAGGTAAAAACAAACAATTTAATTTTTAATAATTAATGTTTATGGCAAAAAAAAAAGCATTTCCATTATGTATTATCAATGGGAGCAGTATTTGGGTTATTTGCAGGATTTTATTTCTGAACACCTAAAATAGTTGGTAAAATATTTAATGAATTATATGGAAAAATTCATTTTTGAACTTTATTTGCAGGAGTAAATTTAACATTTTTCCCTCAACACTTTTTAGGAATGGCAGGTATGTATGAAATTACATCTAATTTATTTGAAAATAATTTTAATATTAATGGATTAATTAATTGTATTAATTGTATACATTATGGACCTTATTTAAAACCATTTTTTTTAACTAAAACTGAACCTGTACGTATTTATAAACCTAAATTAAATCGTAACTTAATTGGTGTAGAAAATCGAAAACAAACAATAATTTATCAATGATTTAATCTAATTAATGGAAAAATTTATATTGGTAGTGCTTGAAATGGTTCAATTAGATTATTATCATATTGAACACCTAGTGTTTTAAAACGTAATTTACCAATATATAATAACATTAATTATTATGGTCATAATAACTTTTGTTTAGCAATTTTAGAAAATTTAGGAAAGACTAATACTGTTAGTAAAGAATATATGTTACAACGTGAACAATTTTATTTAGATATCCTTTTTAAAGATTTTAATCATTTTAAATTAAATTTATGTCCTACAGCTGGAAATACTTTAGGACTTAAACAATCAGAAAATTTTAAATTAAACCGTTTGGGAAAATTAAATCCAATGTTTAATAAAACATTTTCATCAGAGTATTTAAAAATGCAAAATCGTGATAAAAAAGGAATAAATAATCCAATGTTTGGTACTGAAAAAAAACATTCAGTGACGTACGGCAGCCGTACGGCAGCCGTACGGCAGAAACATTGTCTAAATTACATAAATTAATTTATGTTTACGATTATGACACTAAAAATTTTATAGGTTATTATTCTACAGTACAATGTTCAAAAAAATTTAAAATGGGTAAAGATACTTTATATAAGTACTTAAATAATGGACTACCTTTTAAAAATAAAATATTTTCTAAAATAAATTTATATTAATTTTTATTGCCTCTATAGATTACTTTAAATAGTCTATTAGAAAATTGGGTGAATTGCAAGGAAGTCCTATTTATAGGAAAATTTGCAGCGAAGTTTATTTAAATACAGCTAATTAATTTATTTATTTTTTATATCAAATTAATTAGTTTCTAAATAAAAACGTTCAACGACTAACAGGTGAGTAGTATTAACAATAACCCTGTACTGTTTTATTAAATCAGAACAGAAGCGCCCAATCAGTTTTACTGCAATTTAAAACTGAAAGACATAGTCTGAACCTTTAATTATATCTTATTTTATTTTAATTTTTAATTTTAATATTAAATTTAAGATTTAACTTAAGAATAATAATTTCTTTTTAAAAATAATTATTTAATTTTTAATAAATTAATTTAATAAATTTAAATTTTCATTAAAATATTTTTAAAACTACCGTAAGGAAAGGAGTCTAGGAAAAATATCCTAGGATTAACACAATTGATGCCAAGAAGAGTACCAGATTATCCAGATGCTTATAGTGGGTGAAATACTGTTTCCAGTTTTGGTTCTCTAGTGTCTTTAGTAGCCACACTTATATTTATCTATATAATCTATAACATATTTATAAATGATAATTATAGTTCTAAAAATCCTTGAAAAATAATATCTTATTTTTTCGGTGAAGATGAAACTGAAGAAGGTAATTTCTCTAATACACTGGAATGAACTTTAGCAAGTCCAATTCCTTTACATGCCTTTGATAATTTACCAAAACAATCTTAAATCTTAAACCCTTCTAACCTTAATTAAAACAAATAAAATGCTAAATTTAAAAAACAACTTAATTAACTTAAAAAAATTAATAATTATATTCAAATATAAATTATTAATAATATTAATTATTAAATTAAATTTAATACTAATCATATTTAAATTTTTTTTAATATTAATAAAAAGAGATTGAAAATTTAAGCTACTATGTTTTAATACCTTAAATTTCTTGTTACTCTTATTTATGTCTATTTTAAAATATTCTTTAAGTTTAATTACAAAATATAAATGTTTAATTAAATCTTTTAATTTAAAAAAAATATTAAATCTATCTAATTATCTCTTTATGATTAATTTTTTATTATTTATTAAATATTATAATTTAAAATTAAATTTTATTATTAAAAGTGAATTAATTTTTTTAAATTTTATATCTAAATTTAAGATATGTTTAAAGATCTTAAAGGATAATATTTTTATTAAATATTATAATTTTTTAAATAATATAGAATTAAAAGCACAAAAATTACATAAAAAATTAAAATTAAAATCCAATTATAATAAAATATTAAAAATAATAAGAAATTATTGAGAAATAATAAATAAGAGAATAATTAAACCTTATAAAATAATAGTTGTCATAATAAATTTAATATTACTTATAAAATATTTTTATTTAAATAGAGATTTAAATATTTTGATCTTAATAGAAAAAATCTTTATAGAAAATAATCTAAATCAATACTTAGATAAAGTATTAAATTTTATATCATATAATTTTTCATTAAAAAATATCATTAATATTATAATTACTAATTATAATTATCTATATGAAAAATATTTATTTATAATCAATTATTTAATTTGATTATTATTATTTTTAAATAATTTAATTTTTAAATTTTTTTATAAATTAACAGAATTTATTTTAATTATACAAATTTTAATTATGAAATATTATTATTTAATATCTTATAAAATTGGTTATTTTATAATTGTTATAACTTTTTTAAATATAACACCTAAAGAAGAATATTTAATTTTTATTAATATCTTAGAAATACTAAAAATTATATTTTTTTTATATTTAATAAATTTTGTTATTTTTTATTTAATTTGAATTAAACAATATATTTTTATTTTTAATAACAACTATTATTTTTTTAATTTTTTAATTTTAAGAAAAAAGTATATAATTGAAAGACTAATTTGATTTTTTAATTATTTATGTTTTTTTTTTAAATTGGATATCTTAAATACATTAAAGAATTTTTTTAATTTAATATTTAAATTAATAGAAATTTTTTATTTAAATTTCAGTTTTATACTTTTTAATATTTTAAATACTTTTTTTAAGTATTTTAACATTTTACAATTTTATAAATTTATTTTATTTTTATTTTTTTATATTTTAAAAAAAATATTTATTTTAATTAACAAAGTAATAAAAAAATTAAATAATTTAATTAATTTTCTCTTAATTGTTATAAATAATATAATTATAGTATCTTTAAAGAAGATTTTAACTTTTATTATATTTATATTAAGAATATTTAAATTTAAAAGTAATAAATTAGATGATTATATATTATTTACTGAAAAAAATTTTTACTTTCTGAAACTTAAAAAAAAAATGTGTAATTTAAATAAATATTATAATATTTTTTCAGTAAATATATTTAAGGTTATTTTTAAATATATTAAAAACCAAATAATTAAAATAAATATATTTAACTTAACTATTAAAAATACTTTTATTTCAGTAACACCATTAACAATAATAAAAACAAATATACTAATAGACTATAACTATTATATAAATATTAATAATTTAAAAATAGAAAGTTTACAATTCTTTTCAATTTATCCTTTTCTTTTTTTTTTTAGATTATCAAATAAAAAGAATTATATAAATAATAAGAAATTACATAAAATTTTAAGTTATAAATTTAATTTTCAATTTAAAAAATATTTACAAATATTTAAAAATATTTATAATATCTTTTTTGTTATAAATGTTATATATATATTTATAAATGTTATTGGTATTATTTGTTTTGGTTTTTTTTTTAATATTTTAAATTTTAATTTTAATTATTTGTATTTTATTAGAAATGTTAATTTTTTCAATAATAATTATTTGGAAAAAGATAGTTATATATTTAATAATTTTTTTAAATTTAATTTAATTTTAGAAAATAATTATAATTTATTTAATAATTCTAAAATATCTAATATACTGTCATATGAAAGAAAAAGTTATACTTTTAATGATAATTCTAATTATAATTTTATGTCTCTTAATTTATTAAAAGAAATAAATATGAATAAAAGTTTATTAATTAATAATAATTTAAATTGAAAAAAAGATGATTATTTGTATTATATTAATAAGTTTAATTTAACTAAATTTAATTTAGATGCTAGAAATTATGGTAATTTATTAATTAATAACTTAAGTTATAATAATGATTATTTTAATTTACTAAATATTAAATTAAACCCTTTAAATCAAAATATCATACCTAGTAATGAAATAAATTTAAATTATTTAAATGATGATTCAACAAAAGATTATTACAATTTATTAAATAAATTTAAATTAGAAAAATATTTAAATTCTAAATTTGATTATATTAATAATAATTGGGATAAACAAGTAGTAAATAAAATTTTTTTATATTATATTAATTCAGATATTTTTATTAAAGATATTGAATTTTTAAATTCTAATTCTTTGGAATTTAATAATTTTAATGATTTAAATTTAATTCAAAAATATAATTATTTAAAATTAAATTTTTATAATAAAGGATTAGATTATAATCCTTATTTAAGTAAATGATTATGTGAAAATTTAAGTAATACTAATAATAATAAATTATTTGTTGATAATTATATTGAATCTAATCTTAATACAGTATTAAAATTAGAAAATGAAGTTAAACTTAATACACATTCTTTTACTAGATTTAAACCTTTTTTACGTTTTACTTCAAATGAAAGTTATACTAAAAAATATTATATTTCTGAATTTTCTCCACCTAATGTAATACCTCATAAAAATACAATTTTTTATGATTGAAATTATTAATTAGAATTTATTTTTTTGGAAGATATTCATTTAATTTATTTTAATTTACTCATATTTAAAAATATAAATTTACTATAAAGTTTATAATAACTATTAAAATATTTTATTATATTCATTTTTATTCTTAATTTAATATTTTTTAGTATATTATAAAATAGTATATTTTAATTTATTTTTATTATATTTTTAATTTTAATTGAATTTTAAATTGGATATTATAAGAATAATTAAAATATAAAAACATAAATAAATTGTTTTTATTTTACGTATAACGATTAAAGATTAATTATTAACGTTAAATTATTAAGTAATGATTAATGATTACTAATTAATGATTAACGATTAATATTTAACAATTAACGATTCGATTTAGGGTTAACGAATTACGTTTAATAATTAACAATTATAGATTAACAACGAAATTAAAATTTTTAATTTTTTCTTAGTTTAATATTACATTAATATTATAATTTTTATATATTTAATAATATTAACTAATTTCCTTAAATTATTAAAAATAACATAAAAATGTATTATGTGAATAAAATTTAACAATAATAATTTTTATAATTTGTTACTTTTATTTATTAAGTATAATTTGTTTTTATTATATTAAATTTTTAATGTTGATAAGACTCTTTTTTACTTAAGTACTTTTATTTATAAAATTTAGTTATAATTTTATAATTAAACATACCTAGCCTTACCTTAAATGATGGTTTGGCTAGGTTTACTATATTGTCCCTCTTAAAAGAGAAAAATAACAAATAATAAATTAGATAATTAGTTTAAATTTATAATATATTGGATTATCTATATTATATATCGAACAGAAAAAAATAAAAATTATAAATTTTTTAGTTTATTAATATAATCTAAAAAAATATTACTTTTTTATTGAAACTTAAACTTATAAAAATTAAATAATCCATTATAATACGTCAATGGAACATTAAAAATTTATTTAATTATTTTTTTAATTAAATAAATACGTCAATGGAACATTAAAAATTTATTTAATTATTTTTCTAATTAAATATATAAAAGATACTTTTTTTAATTTATTATACAATTATATACATTATTATTTTAATTTATAATACTTTAAACTTAATTTAATTTTGTTTATTATTTAAGATATATATAAATAATTTATTATATAATTAAATAAATTAATTTTCAAATAATTAAAAGATAATTATAACAAATAAACTATTTTTAATTTATAAATATTATTAGTTATACTAAAGTTATAATTTTTTGTTTAGTTAAATAATTTTATTTTTGTATTTGTTAATCTCTTAATTCTAATAAAAATTTTAATATTTGTGATATTTTTTAATATAAATTAATTTTAATTATTTACTTTCTAATTAAAAGAATTGGTTATAAAAAAATTTAATAACTTACAAATATTTATATAATTATCAATTAATTTTAAATAAAAATATTTAAAATTTTAATAATATTATAAATATTACAAATATTAAGGGTAGGTGATCCGATTGGTAATGGTGATTCTCTGTAAAAGAATTGGTTAATAGCCGTATTGTGTTCGATTCACAAACTACTCATAAAAATTAAATGTGAAAGATATATATAATATTTAACACTTTGTCTTACTGCCATATGGCAGCCTTAGGACTGGTAAGGCGAGATATGATTTACAATATATATTTATTTTTGCTTTAGATTACATAAGTATTTGTTTATACTTATTAAAAATTTTAATACAATTTATACTATTTAAAATAAATAACAATAACTATATTTATTTAAATAAAAATAAATTTAATCTTTATAATTTAACAAATAAAATTATTTTTAATTAAGATTTTATATTTTATTTGATATCTTTTTTAATAATGATTATCAAATTAGTGAGTGTATTAATTCATTTTTAGTTTAAATCCTTTTTATATGAGCTTTAAAAAAGGAATAAATTAGTCTAATTAAATTTATTAAAAAAAATAATAAAATAAATTAATGTTTTAGTCTAAAATTACACATAATTTATTTTTATTTAATCCACTGAACTTGAACTTTAACTTTAACTTTAACTTTAACTTTAACTTTAATTTTAACTTAAAAAAAATATTATAATTTATATTTAATATTTTAGTATAAAATTTTTATACTTATTATTAAAAGTATCATTAATAATAGAAATAAATTAATTATAAATTTAAATTAAAAATACTAATATATTTATAAATAAAAATAATAATAAAAATAAATTAATTAATTAAATAATATTAAATATACTAAAATAATAATAATTTATTAAAATTAACTTTAATTAAATAAAAATTAATTATATTAAATTTAATATTTAATTAAATTAACAAACATTATCAAACAATTATATTTTATTATTACCAAACAAATTATAACTTATTTAAACTTATTAAATATTTTGCAGTAAAAGTAACAAAGAATAAAATTAATAAAAAAATTATAAATTTAAAAATAAAATAACTAAATAATTAACTAAATAAAAAATTAAATTTATAAAAATTTAAAATATTAAATAACTAAAAAAAAATAAAATAAAAAAAAAATAAAAAATAATAAAAGAACAAAATAATAAATAATAATAAAAATTTAAATAATAATATTTATTAATTAAAATAAACAAACTAAAATAATTAAAATATTTAAAAATATAATTAAATAATAAAAATATAAATAAATAGTCAATTAAAAATTAATAAAAAAAATTAATGTTAATAAATTAATCTAAAAGAATCTAAAATAAGATAAAAATAATATCAAATAATAATAATAATAATAAAAATAAAGATAAAAATAATATCAAATAATATAAAAATTTAAATAGTCAATTAATCAAAAAGATTTGATTAAAAGAATCGATGACAATATAGAAAATAACATCAAAGCAAATTAAAGGGGTTATTAAGAATACTTAACAAATTTATATAAAAAGGAGGTTATAAATACCAAATTTTTTCTAGTTTATTTTATTTTTGGAATAAACTAACTTAAGAAAAGACTCCTAAGGTAAACCATATTTAATAAATACTTCCTGAAGTAAAACATTTTATTAAGGAAAGGAAAGGAAATCAACCGAGACTCCAAAAGTAATGGTGAGTGAAATTGGATTAGCCTAATAAAAAATAAAGAATTGAAAACTAAAATAGGTAATTAACAATTATAGTAATATGATTAGTTCGTAAGTCCTGTAAATTTTTTATTTTTTAAATAATCACAAAAAGTTTAGATTATATATAAATTTAATTTTAAATCAAATTTCTGTTAAAGTAATTTTGGTTTAATTTAATTGGTATATATTTTCTTTATTATAATAAAATTAATATTTTTTATATTTATTAAAATTTTGTTAGTGTAAAAGTACAATGAGTGTTAACTTGTTGGAATATAGGGGAACCATCCTCTAAGGCTAAGTATATATAAATTTAGTGATAGTGAACAAAAGTACTGTAAAGGAAAAGATATGAAAAAGGAATTTGTGTTAAACATGAAAATGAAATAGAAATTGAATTAGTAACTCTATAAGCAGTCGAAATTCAAAAAATTAAATTGAATGACGGCGTACCTTTTGCATAATGGGTCAGCAAGTTAATAAGAGTAGCAAGGTTTAAAGCCCTAGCGAAAGCGACTGAACTATTTTTATAATATAGTGTTGGATTAGTTACTTTTATTAGACCCGAAGCCAGGTGATCTTACCTAGACCAGATTATAATGGATCGAACGGGTGAATGTTGCATTATTCTCCGATGAGTTTAGGTAAGCGGCGAAATACCAATCTGACCTGGTGCTTTCTGGTTTTCTACCGAAACATATTTTAGTATGACATCTACCACAAGATTTATGGAGGTACAGAAAGGCAATTCCAAACAAGAATTAAATTATTTTTTAGAAAATAGAAAATAATTTTTTAGGCGTTTAGGTTGAGGGGACGTGAAAATCCTACCTTTGGAAGCGAAACTCGAAATTACATAAATTGATAGTAGATATTCAGACTGCTCATGCTAAGTTGAGTAGTCAAGACGGAAACAGCCGAGAACACGGATTCAAGGTCCCGAATGATTGTTAAGTGAAAATTAAGGTCGTTGACAAATTCTTATACAGTTGTAAAGTGAGCCTGGCAGTCGCTACTTATAATGAACGTAATGTAACAACGCATCAGCAGTATGGTTTGTTGCGCCGAAAATTTAACGGGTCTAAACAATCAACCGATACCGTGTTGGTATTAAATATATAAATTAATTTTTATTTATTTTTTATCTAGGTAGTAGAACATTCAGTCAATCTAATGATTAAATAGTGTTTCATTATTTATAGGTAACTGAAGAGAGAATGCTGACATGAGTAACGTAAAAGAAGATATAATTCTTCTCGCCGAAAACGAAAGGGTTTCATATCAAGTTTAGAACGGGTATTGATTTATAGCGGCCTCTAAGGACTATAACCAAAGTTATGGCTGATGAGTATATAATAGAAAGTCCTATATGGACCAAGAAAATAATATTATTTAATTATAATCATTATTTAAGTTTATAATATTATTTAATTTTATTATGAAAATTATTTCTAACCTTTTAAAAGTTCTTTAATTAATATTTTAAGTTAATCGAAATATTAACATTTAAGTATTTTTTAATTTAAAAAATTTTATTATTAAATTTTTTTTATAAGTTTAATTATAAGTAATAGATAATCTAAAAAATAAAATAAAATTTAACTATTTATATTTTTCTTTTTACTTTAACATTTAAATTAGTCAATAGTTTAAAAAAAATAGAAATTGAGATCGGTGGATCTTTATAAATAAGTTTTTTTAATTTATTCATTTAAATTAGAAAATTAGTTTATTTATTCTTTATTTTTTTAAATTTATAATAATTCTTTTAATTATTTTATTTTTCGCTCATTATTTTTAATAAAGAGTGCTGATCCTTTTTACTTTTAAGTTTAATTAGTTAATAATTTTATTTATAAAGTTAAGGATAATTTATAATATTAAAAATTAAAACTATAGTCTTTTAAATATTATTAAAAATATTCGTTTTTTTTTTAAGAAATTATAATAAAATAATAAACAATTAAAATATTTTATTATATTAATAATATTTATTTTTCAAATAATTTAATTTTTAAATATTAGGTTATATTTTATATTTTAAATATAAGATATCAAATTTTTTTAATTTGGAGAAGTTTTTATAGAGTGATAAAATTATTTGATATTTTTTTTAATGATTTATTTTTATTACTACCGTACCTTAAACCGACACAGGTTCGTTGGTAGAGTATACTAAGGCGTAGAGCTAAAAGTTGTAAAGGAACTCGGCAAAAAGCCCTCATAAGTTCAACGAAAAGAGGTGCCTGCTGTTTTTAATATTAAAATATTAATTACCGTATGGTTAAGTAAATCGGAGGCCCCGACTGTTTACTAAAAACACAAGAAAAAGCAAACACGAAAGTGATAGTATTTTTTCTGACATTTGCCCGATGCCATTAATATAAGAAAGGTCATTGAAAAATGTGACTGATTGAAAGTCTGGTTAATAGCGGTCTTAACCATGAGGATCCTAAGGTAGCAAAATCAGTTGGCCATTAAATGTGGTCCGGTATCAATAATCTAACGATGGTCTCACTGTCTCTACAACTTGCTCAGTGAAATTGAATTACCCGTGAAGATGCGGGTTATCTGTAGGGGGACGGGAAGACCCTATGCAGCTTCTACTGTAGTTAGTTATCATGGGTATCTAGAACAGTCTTAATTTTTAGTGAATAGGTATTGTCGAAAGATTTTTAATTTTTTTTAATTAAGTGTAAAACCTTATTAAGATTGGGTATTTGTTTACCTTATTTGTTTTATAATTAAATTTATAATCTCATACAAAGAGGGAGAGTTGACTAATTGGCAGTTTGACTGGGGCGGTCGTCTTTAATAGAGTAGCAAAGTACAATCCAAATATTTTCACAAATTAAAAGAAATAAAATTATTGCATTATTTTTTTTAATAAATTAATATATTTTTATATAAAAAGGAAATATATTTAATTTTTTTTAGATTTTTTAATTTATTTTATTTAATCTTTATATTAATTATTTTTACATCAATTTAAACATTTAATATGTTATTATAATTTTTTATTTTTTAATTTTAATTAATAATTTATTTTATTGATTAAATCTAAATTATAATTTATTTTTATATAACTCTTTTTTATAATCTTTATTATCTTTTTAAATTTTATTAAGATAAGTCAATAATAGATTTAAACTTATAATTATTATCTACTTTTATTTTTATATTTTTATTAATATTTAAATAACTAAGATTAACTAATTATAATAAATATTATATTAATTTTTAATAATTAAGTAATATTACAAAATAAATAAAAGGTATAGCTAGATGTTGTATGGAGAACAACTCAACCAATGAAGGGTTGCGCAGAGTTTAATGGCGGAAAGCATGCTTAACTGAAAGACCTATAAGTCGCTCAGATACGTAAGTAGGGCATAGTGACCCCTCGCTATAGTATGGAATAGACGGGGATCAATAGATAAAAGTTACGCTAGGGATAACAGGCTGATCACCGACGAGAGTACACATTGTCTCGGTGGTTTGGCACCTTGAAATTTTAATTAATTTTACTTAAATAACAGTAATTTCTATTTAAACATCGGGGATTTTTAATAGTAATATTAAATTAGTAGTTGTTAATATGCTGGAATATCCTTAGAGCTTTCAATATTAATTTATTTAATCTAAATTTGAAAGATTGGACAATCAGCAAGGAATAATATCCTTCAACGAACATAACACAACACCTAAATAATATCAATTTGCTCTTGATACTAGGTGAAAATATGATCTAATCTTAATCTAAAGATTAAGTACATAATTATAAATATTTTTATATTTTTAATTATATTTATTGCGATGTCGACTCATCCTATCCTCCGGGGGTAGAAGCTTGGAAGGGTTCGGCTGTTCGCCGATTAAAAGGGTACGCGAGTTGGGTTTAATACGACGTGAGTCAGTATGGTCCCTATCTTCTACAGAGAAAATTAGTAAAAAGAGGTAGACCTTCTAGTACGAAAGGATCAATAGGCTGTGTTTCTCTAGTGTACCAATTGTTTAATAATTATTAAGTATTATTTATATTTTAAATAAAACATAACACTTTATATTTTTACTTTTTTACTGTTTGATTCAAATATTTATATTTGAAGATAAAAAAAGTAAATTATTATTGATAATAGTTAGTAAGGCATTGTTGGGTAGCCACAAACATTGTAGATAAGTGCTGAAAGTATATAAAGCAAGAATCTACCCTCTAGATACTACAAACGAATCTTTTAACTATATATTATATATAAAATTAAATTACAATTTTTTATAATTTTGATATTAACCTTTTTTTTATTTTTAAACTTTTAAACAATTAATTAATTTTAATTTTTTAGTTGTTAAGGAATAATTTAAAGGTATTACCCATTATTAGTTAATTTTAATTTATATATACTTAAAAGTTTAAAATCGTTAATTAAGAAATAGAACATTTCTAGATAGGCTGCAAATGTAAACGCTTTAAGGATCGCCTTAAAAAAAATTTAATTTTTTTAAAAGTTTAGCAGTACTAATTTATAAATACGCTTGATGTTAAAGATTGTCTATATATTATTTTAATTATTTATTTTATCTTTTATATTTTTATAATCTTATATCTTTTAAGTTATAAAATTTATTTAATGATAATATAAAATTTATTTTTTTAATTTTTATTTATTGAGTGGAAGACTACTAATTGGTCGGTTACTCCCTTTGGGTGGGAGACTTTGCGAGTTCGAGTCCCGCCTTCCACATTAAATTTAATATTTAAAATTTTGTAAAAAAAGAATATTTTAATAATACTTTATCTATTTTTACTAATACTAATAATAATACTAATACTAATATTAATATTAATACTAATACTAATACTAATACTAATACTAATACTAATAAAATTTTTATTTTATAATTTTTTTATTATTTTTTAATTTACTCTTAAAATTTAGTAATTTAAATTATAGTTTATAAATTAATTTAAGTTAATAAAATTATTTTAATTTAAACATTTAATTAAATTTAATAATCTTTTAATATTAATTTTGATATTTATTTTTATTCTTATTCTTATTCTTATTCTTATTCTTATTTTTATTTTTATTCTTAATATTAATTTATGCCGTGTTGTCCGGCAGATAATAATTTTTTATTTATATAACTTTTTATTTTAGATTTTAAAACAATAAACAAAAATAGGGTCTTATGGCTGAGTGGTTATAGCGGAGTACTGTTAATACTTTATACAGAGGTTCAAGTCCTCTTAAGGCCTATTTATTCTTTAAATAAAAAAATAATATTAAAAAAAGATATCATTTTTTCAATTATTATTTAAATTTAATAATAAAATTGTTTTAATTATGTTTAAATTTGTTAGTTAGTTAATTAATTTAATTAATTTATTTAAACAAAAATATCTAATTGGAATTTTTAAATTTAAATTTAATCTTAAATAAACAGCCTTTTTAATTTAATTTAATTTAATTTAAATTTATTTATTTAAATTTAATTCTTTGGATCTAAAGGTTATAATTTAAAATCTAAATATCACTTACAAGATTGTAATATCTATAAATTATAAAGGTTAAAAGATTAAATATTATAGCGAATGTGTTGAAATTGGTAAACAATCTTCTTTTAAGCAGAAGTGGAAGTAATTCCTTAGGAGTTCGAGTCTCTTTGTTCGCACTTTTTTTCAAAGATACTTTAAGGTTATCATTAATATTTATAATATTTTGAATACCCATAATTATTCTTTTTAATTGAAAAAATTTAATTATTTTATTTTATTTTATTTAATTTTATTACCTTTTAAATGTAATTATAATTATTAATTACAAATTTATAAATTATATAAAATTAAATAATTATTGTGAATACATCTTTTATCTATTTATAATTTATTATTTATAAATTATTATTTTATATTTTTAATTAATATAAAGATTAATTTAAATTTAATTTAATTAATATTTAATGTCTTAATAAAAAAAATGTTTATTATAGTAATAAATATTTTTTAAAAACAATCTTAAAACAATTAAAAGCGAGATAGTGTACAGGTTCGCACTAGAGTCTCATTAGCTCTCAGTTTAGGTTCAATTCCTAATTTCGCTATATAAATTTTATTATTTTTTTATTTAAATAAATTTTTAATAATTAATTAAATAAAAATTATAACTTTAATCTAATAATATTTAATTTGTTAAACATTTTAATTATTATTCGTTTGTCATTTTAAATTATTAATATAATAAACAAAATAAATTTTTTATTTAATTAATATAATAAACCAAATAAATTTTATCAAATAAACAAAATAAATTTATTAACTTTTTAATTTTAATTAATATGAAAAATATAAACATTTTTTAAATTTGATATTAATCTTAACTTAGTTAAATTAAATCGGTTTATTTTGTTATTTAGGTCCTTTGGTATAGTGGCAGTACAGCTCCCTTTCGAGAAGCTAGGACCAGTTCAATTCTGGTAAGGATCAATTTATTTAAATAATTTTAGTTTTTAACTTTTAAATTTTAAATATTTTTAGTTTTTAATTTATATTTATTATTAATTTAATAATTTTAGATTTTAAGTAATTATTATTTTTCTAAATCTTTTTGAATCTTTAGTTTAAATCATAAATTTATTTTTGTAATAATTAACTTAATAATAAAAATCTTCACAAAACATTAAATATTAATTTAAATTATATACTTTTAAAGTTATAATATAGTGCAGTTATATATTTAATTTATTTATAAAAAAATACAAATAAAAATATATAATACTATAGGTTACTAATAAAAAGGATTAAATTAGATTATTATAAAATAACTAAATTATATTAATTCTTATTATCATTATATAATATTTTCGTATTTAATTATTATTTTTTATTATTATAAATTTTAGTTAAATAAATACTAATTAATAAATATTAAATAATTAATACTAAATTACTAATTTTATAATCTACTAAATACTAAAACTAAATACTAAACTAAATACTAATAATTAATACTAACTAATAAATAATAACTAATAACTAATAAAGAATAATTAATAACTAATAAAGAATAATTAATAAAGAATAAAGAATAAAGAATAAAGAATAAAGAATAAATATATAAATTAATAAATATATCTTTTATTTTTTATTATTAATAGAGATTAAAATAATAGTAAATTAATTGTTATGGTAATATCAGACAGGAGGGATTAAATTGTAGTATAATAAATTTAATATATAAGCATTATATAGAGAATGAAACTATTAAATAAAAATTTACATTTAGATTTAGAGATAAATAATTATAAAAAGCCTCGGTTGCTTAGGGGTAAAAGCATTATATTGAAGCTATAAATATGGAAGTTCAACTCTTTCCCGGGGCATAAATAATTAACATAAATTTATTTTTAAATTAAAATAATAATTAACTTAATTATAACTAAATAAAAATACAATAAACTATAAATATAAATATAAATATAAATAGAATATATGTTATAATTATATATTATTTAAAATTTAAACATCTATTTTTTAGATAAGATAAATAATTTTTATTAATTATAAATTAAATTAATAGTATTAATTATAATTTTAAATTAATGTAAATATAACTAAAAAAATAAAAATATCTTTTTTTTTATCTAAATTTAAAAATTTCAGTCGATATAGTTTAATTGGTTAAAATAATATCCTTGTAAGATTTAGCTAGTGGTTCGAGTCCATTTTTCGGCAATTTAATTATTTCTGTTAATATATTTATTAACATTTTTAATTTTTTATTTTTATTTTATTTAATTTTTTTAATTTTTTTAATTTTTAAATTATTTTATTAATTTTTTTATTTAAATCTTTAATTTAAGATTTAATCTTAAATAAATAATTATTTTGAATAAATAATTTTCTTTTTATCTTACATGTCAATTATAATTAATTAAGTATTTAGTACTTTTTTTTATGATTATGATTAATTATTAAATTATTGTATATTATGATGGTTATATCTATGAGTTTAATTAAAGAATTTTTAATTAAAGAATTATTGAGTTGTAGTTTAATTTAGGCAAAACACCATTTTTTGGGAATGGATAATACCAGTTCGAATCTGATTGACTCATTTTACTTATTAAATATATTTTTAATAAGTATAATACTTAAATATTTTTATATTAATTAATTTTAATATGCAGTTATTTAAATTTAAACTAAATATAATAATTATATTATAAAAGTAAAGATCATACATGATTTAATTCAATTTTAAATTAAAAATTAAGTTATACTAAATTTTACAGTAATACTTATTTTTTTAATGATTTAATAACTTAAAGATTTAATCTTTTAATCTTTTAATTTTTTAATTTTTAAATTTTTAATCTTTTATCAAATTTTATTTTTTTTATCTAATCTTAAAAAAAAAAGTATATCTTAATATCTTATGACAAAAAATATATTTAAACAAATAATGGAAACAGAACTCGATCGGTAGAGTGTTTCACTTTTAATGAAAAGGTTTTTGGTTCGAATCCAAATGTTTTCAGTTTTAATTATAAGTTTTTGGGTACTATCCCAAATGTTTTCATTTTCATAAAAAAAAAATTAAATATTGTTAATAAACATAATAAAATAAAAATGTAATATAACAAAAATTATTTAATATTTAGTTTTATTAATATAATCATTATTTCAATTAAATTAAAATTTTAAATTTATTAATTATATTTTTAATTTATTAAATATATTAAGAAAACAACTAGAAATAGTAACTATTAATTAAGTAATTAATTAATTATAACAACATAAAAATTAAATTTAAATTATATTGTAACAATACTTTATATAATAAATTTAAAAAAATACCCTCATATTTAAATAATTTGTAATAATAAATTATTATAATATTTTTATATAAAAGAGGGTCTGTTTATTAATATTAATAATTTTCAATAAGAATATCCCCTTTTATAACTAAATTCAAGGTTAATTAAATTTTATAATATACAAATATGATATTTTTTTATAGATTCATTGTATTAAAAAAAAGTAAATTAATTATTTTAATTTAATTATATAATATTTTAAACATATATTATGCTCATCAGTCATAAGCATAAGACTACTTGTCTAACATAATAAATAATTAAAAAATCTTAAATTTAATCCTAAAAGATCGTTAATCTTATTTTATTTTATAAAGTTAAATTTAAATAATCTATTTAGTAAAAGTAAATATAACTAATATTAATAAAAATCAATTACTTTATAAACATTTATTTATGTTTATTTTTTTTTTATAAAGTAATATTTTAATCTTGTATAATTTTTATCTATAAAATATTAAATTGTATATAGTATTAACAGTTTAAATAATAATCTATGTTTTAATTTTAATTTTAATTAAATTTTAATTTAATTTTAATCTTAATTCTTTATATTTATAAAAAAAGTAAATATAAAATAAAAAAAAAATAAATAAAAAATACTTTAAATAAACTAATATAATAAAAGTTCAAATAAACAATAAAATATTATAAAAATTTATTTTTATCTTTCATATAAAAAGTATAAATTCTAAATTATAATTTTAAATTTAGGTTTATATTAAATATAAATAAATATTCTAATAAATAATAACAAAATAAACTAAAAAAACAAAAATGAAAAATAACAAAAACAAAATTTTCAGTTTAAATAAAACCAAAAAAATAAAAAATAGTTTAAATAAAAAAATCAAATCAAAAGTTTATATGCTATTAAAAAGTAAAGCATCTAATAATTCTTTTAATTATAAATTTTTAACAATATTAAAAAAGGTTGTTTTAAAATTATGAATATCTAAATTAAAAATATTATTAGAATTATCAAAAAATGATTTTCAAAATGTTTCTAATAGATTATTAAATAAAATTTTAAAAAAAGATATAGAAAAATTTAAACCATTTAAAATTCTTTGAGATAAAAAAACAAATTTAGAAAGTTCAACTTGATATTATAAAAATAATAAACAAAATAATAATAAATTTAATAAAAAAAATAAAAATATAAAAAATAATAATAATCAATATAATTTTAATTTAAAAATTAAAATTAATGATATTAATAAATATTCTAAATTTAAAATTAAAAATTTATTAAGTTTAACTTCTTATTATAATTTATTAAATTTTTTTTATAATAAAAAAATAATCTTTAAATATTCTAAAGATACTAATAACATGAAAAATTTATATCTTAATAATTTATCTTTAAAAAATATAAATAAAAATAAATTTAAATTTATAAGTATAAAAAGAAAGATTTATAACAAATATAAATATTTAGTACATACTACTACTCTCAATATAAATCCCTATAATAAAAATTATTTAAATTATAATAATAATAATTTTAATTATAATAATAAATTAAATAATTTATGAATTAAAACTATTAATAATTTAATTAAAATTTTAAATAAAGATAATAATAAGATTATAAATACTAAATATTTTATTTCTTTTATGCCTAAAACAATTAATTTTAATTCTAAATATATTGCTATAACTAATAATAATTTAATAAATAATGATATTAATTTAATTAATAAAACTAAAAATGAATTATCTAATTATCAATTAGGTTTAATTCAAAATAAATTAAAATTTAATAATAATAATATTAAAAATTTAAATAAATCTAATAATATATCTAATAAAAATATAGTTATAAATAATGATATATTAAATAATAATAATTTACTTTTACCTATTTTTAAAAATCATTTAATAACTAAATTAGAAACAGAATCTCAAAAAGTAGTAATAACAATTGATCTTAATAATTTAAAAAAAAATAATAAAAATATGTCTAAATATAATAATTATTTACGTGGAATATCTAAAAATTCTAATTCTAGTACTAATAATCAAATAATTAATAAAAAATTAATATCTAATTTAAATTTTATTTATTTTATTCATAATAATGATAATAATATAATTAATAAAAATGTTAAATATATTATTAATTTACATATTTTTAACATATTTAAAAGAATTTATTTTTTAGATAGAAATATGAATTTTTTTAAAGCTAAAAATTTCTTTTTTTATTTAATTTTAATTGATAAATATAATTTAAATAATTTATTTTCAGTTAATAATTTAATTAATACTAATACTAAAAAAATGTTAAATTTATTTAAACAAGATAAATTTAATAATACTAATACTTATAATAATAATAATAATTATAATATTTTCAATGAAATTAAATTAAGTTTTAAATTAGCAAAATTATTAATATCAGAAAATAGTAATAATTATAGATTAATAATCTTATATATTTTAAAAAAAATTAATAATAAAATTTTAAATCAAAAATTGAATTATATTAAAAAGGTTAAAGGTTATACTAAAAATAAATATGTTTATTTTGATAAAATTAATTTTAAAATAAAAGAAACAAATAAAATTAGATCTAAATCTAAATCTAAACCTATTTCAAAGGATTTAATTAGAAATAATTATTTGACTAAAGTTGAAAAAAATATAAATCTAAATCTAAAAAATAAATCTTTAATTAATTCTGTAAATAGTGTTAATAATAAATTGAATAAAAAAAAAATTGAATTATTTAATAAAAAATCAAAAATGTCTAATTTTTTAAATAATAACAATATTAAAAATTATGGCTTTGGGTATAATTTTTTAACTAATGAGTATAATAATAATAAATTTTCTAATAAAATGAAAAATTTTTTAAATAATAATCCTAAAAGATTTAAACCTAATCTTACTAGATTTGAAAGATTATTTTTAAAAATAATAAAAAAAAATTATTTTACAAACTGAAAAAATTTCACAAAAAATGAAAATTCAATAAGTTTAAAATTAACAGATAAAGGTTTATTTGATTATTATTTAAATTTAAAAAATTTTTCACCTTATAAATATAATTTATTTATTGATTTATTTAATGATAGTTATAATCCTTCACGTAATTTAATTCATTTTAATAATAATAAATCTAATCTTAATTATTTTTTAAATAATAAATTAAAATTTAATTCTTTAGACAATATTAATACTAATATTAACTTATTATGATATTTAAATTTTATGAATAAAGTTTATTCTAATAAAAAATTAAAAATTATGACTAATTTAACTAATAATTTATATGATACTAATTTAATTAATAATAATAATTATAATAATAATTATAATAATAATAATAATAATAATTTATTATATTCTTTAAAATTTAAATTATTTAAATTGAATAAATTTATTGGTTTTTTAAATAATTTCTTTAAGAATGTTAATAAACAAATAAATACTATTAATAATAATAATAATAATAATTTTAAGTTAGATTTAAATATTAAAAATAATAATATTTTAAAAAATGATAATTTTAATTCAGAGAATTTAATTGAAAAAAATAAATCTTCATTAAAAGAATATAATTCTAATTTTAATAATGAATTAAATAATTTATTTTTAAATAATTATATTAATCAATGATTAGAAAATTATTTAACTATTACTAAAAATAATTTAGATGTTATATTTACTAAGGAAAATGTTATTAAAATTGATCAAACTTTAGATAAAATTAAAAATAGTTTAATTTCAAATAATAATAATAATAAAATTATTAATAGAATATCTAATCCTGTTTATATGTTTAAAAATAATAATCAAATTAATAATAATTTAAATATTAACACAATTAATAATAATAATAACTTGATTTATCTAAATAATTCTAATTTTAAATTTAATAACCAATCTCAATATTTATTAAATTTACCTGTTTTATTTGCAAATAAAAATATATCCTTAAAAAAAAATAATTTAAATTTAAATAATAAACATATTTTTATTAATCAATTTTTAAAAAATATGAGTATATATAATATTGATATTCAAGGTACATTTATTCATTTTAATAAATTTATAGCTTATAATTTTAATCATAATAGTAATAAATTAGTTAAAGATATTTATGATATTTTATTTTTTGCTTTTAAATCTATGTCTTGTTTAATTAGTAAACCTGTATTTAGTTTTAAAAATGATAAAATAATAATTCATTTATTTTATTATTTAATTAGTCCTACTTTTTTAAAATATCATCGACCTGTATTTATTATTAATAAAAGTAATAAAATATTTTCTACTACAAATAATAAAACTACAAATTTAAATAAAAATAATATTAATAAATATATAATTAAAAATAATAATAATAATAATAAAAAATTTTATATTTTAAATATCTTACATTTTTATAAAAATAGAATTTATCAAATTAATAAAATACATAATCATATACTGAAATTTAACATTTTAAATAAAAATTCTTATTTATTAAATAATTTAATAATAAATTGTAATAGAGATTTAAATTTAATTAATAATTTAATTAATAATAAAGAGTATAATAAGGAATCAATTAAATTTAACGAATTAAAATTGAAATTAATTTATAATTTTTTTATTAATTTTAAAAGATTAAATGCTATTATTTTTATTATTAATAAATTAATAAGTTTTTATAAATTAAGATTACTTATTACTTTAAAATATAAAAAAGTTTTATTAAAACATAATAAAATAATTAGAAATAATAAAGAATATATAAATATTTTAGATAAAAATAATATTAAAAATATGATTAATAAACGTAATAAAAAATTTGTTAATTTAAAACAATTCAAAGGTAAATGATTTAAATTTAAAAAAATTCAAAAATTATTTTTTTTTAAAAAAAAGAAAAAAATTAGAAATTATTATGAAAAATTAGCTAGTATGCCTTTAACTCAAATTTATCCTGAAAAATTTGATGCTTTATGTTTTATTTTAAGTAAATTTTTTAATAAACCTGTAGAATTAAATTTAATTAGAGTACATTACCCTTATAGTAATAGTAATATTTTAGTTAATTTCTTTGCTTTATTTATGAATAATGTTAAAATTAATAGATTTGTACGTAAATTATTTAAATTTACTATCTTTAAAAATATTTTTAAAAATAAATTTAATCAAATTAATAAATTTAAAAATAAAAAAAATAAATTTAATAAGTTTAATAATAATAATAAAATTAATAATTTTAATAATTTAACTCAAAATAATAATAATAATAATTCTACTATTATACCTGCTTTCTTATCAGGATTTAAAATTAAAATTGGAGGAAGATTATTAAAACAATCTATTAAAGTTAGAAAAACTGTTGCTATTCATAAAAAAGGTATTTATGCTAAAGGTAAAGTTAATTTTATTGATTTTGCAAGATTTACTGGAAAAAATAAAAGAGGTATATTCTCTATTTCTATTGACTCTTCTCAAACTTTTTTTAATAAATATTAATCCTATTTTTTAATTTAATTTATTTTCATTATCTAATAAGTTATTTTTATCTTAATTTTATTTAATATTTTTTTATTAAATTATTTTTATTATCCCATAACCACTCTTTAAAAATTCCCCTAATTTTTATTTTTATCAAATAGATTTAGTAGATTAAATTGTTAAATTCAGAAAATTATAATGTATTTTTTCTGATTGATTACATTTTCATTTATTATTTATTTGAAAATATTTTAATTAATAAATAAGGGGGTACCCATAAACCCCTGAATATTGAATAATATTATTAATATTGAAAAATTTAATTTTTAATTTTATTTTAATTTTTTTAGTTTTTTTTAAAAGGAGCGATTAATATAAATTAAGAGACTTTAGCATAATGGTAATGCAGTTCGCTCATAATGGATATTATAAAGGTTCAAATCCTTTAGGTCTTAATTATTAATTATTAATTATTAATTAATAATTAAATTATATTTTTTACTGTTTATATAAAGCTTAATTGAATATGATTTTTTTTTTATATAAATTATTTTAACTTTTAATTATTTAGTTATTTAATTATAAGATTAATTTAAAAATAAATTATTTTTTTATATTAATATTTTAAGTATTTAATATTGATTAATGTTTATAATTTAATGATTTGTTTAATTTGTAAATTTTACTTTTGTTTAATTATTTAAAATTAAAATGTTAAAACTGTTATTAATTAATGTCAAATTTAATGTTAAAGTGTAAGATATATTTAGTTAATAGTTTTTTTTTATGTTTTTATGTTTTTATGTTTTTATTCTAAAATTAAAGTTATATAACATTTTTAATTATTACTTGATTAATAATAATAATAATTAATATAATAATTATTATTATTTTATAACTATAACAATATTAAGAAGATTAATAAATTAATAGTAAGTATATTTTTAAGAGAATAATAGTATTTTTTTTCAGTAAAAAAGAGATTTTAATAAAAGGGCATTTGGCGGAGTCTGGTTTAACGCGCTCGTCTTGAAAACGAGTACTTATTGTCGTGAGTTCAAATCTCACAGTGCCCGTAATTATAATTAGTTTTAATTATAATTTTTATAAATTATTATTCAATTAAAACTCTAAACTCTAAAATTTCAAATTAAAATTATAAATTCTCACATCAATTATTGTAATTACTTACTGAAATTGAAAAAAATAATTACATTAAAAAATGTAATAATAAATTTAAATTTAATTTAATAGTATTTAAACTTTTTAATTTATGTACTTTCCTTCATATATAATTTATATTTTAAGATAAAATATAGACGTAAAAAAGGTAATTGAAATAAATCTTGAAGTTATAAAATTATTTTTTAAAGTTAATAGTTAATTTATAACTATTTTTAATTGTAATAATAATTGTCAGTATAATTATTATTATAATTATAATTAAAAATGTAAATGTAAATAGTAGTTTGAATTTAAATTGTAATTGTAATTGTAATTGTAATTGAAGTTGAAGTTGAAGTTAAAGTAGTAGTTGTAATTTAAGTTCAAATAAAATGGTAGAGAAGTAGTATTGTAATAAATTTTAATACATTTTTATTAATTTTACGTCTATTTAATAAATTTAAATTATAACAGTTTTTTTATTATAAATTAGAATTATTTTATTTATATTATAAAAATTATATCACTTTTTTAATGTCTGTTTAGTTACTTATAAATTATAATATTAAAATTTAATAAATATTTTTTAATAGAGTTAAGATATCTAATTCTGATTTATTAAATTAAGTTAAATAAATTTAATTACATAATAAAAATTTATCATCTTTTATATTACTAAATAATTAATTTGTAATACTTTTTTTATATTAAATATTAAAAAAACAAAATAAATAATTATTTTTCAATAAATAATTTAACTAATAAAAGTTTGGTAAACTAAAATTAAATTAAATTTAATTTAAATTATATAAGTAGGAAGGTTCAATGTTAAATATTATATAAAATCAAATATAAATTTGTGGTTACAAAAAGAGAATATATTAACTTTAAATATAATTATGTTAAACACTTTAGTTTGTTAATTAATTATATTGTTATAACAAAAAATTAAATAATGTTATAATTAAAAAAACAGTTATTAAATACAACACCTATATAAAACATATTAATTTTTAGATTCCATCCAGAAAATGCTACTATCTACCTTTTTTTATATTTTTATTTAATAAATATATAACTTTATGTAGAATTAATGTAGAATAAATAGTATTATAAATAAATTATAATTATAAATTTTGTAATACTTTTTATTAAACTAAATTTGTCTTATAGATAATTATTCTAACTCTAAATTAATTTAAATTTTAATTAATAAGTATTAATAAAGTAAACTATTAAAGGGACTATTAATTGGTTTTAATTTTTATAAAAAAATATAATTAAACTTAAACTTAACCTTAAACTTAAACAATAAAAATTTTAATTAAATCTGCTGTAATAAGATTTTAACAGTAAAAATAAAAGTCTTTTTAAATAAAAACAAAAAAAAAATAATGGAATATATAATGTGATTTAAAAAAATGTTAGGGGTTGCTAGTTCGGATGTTTTAGTTTTGTATGCAATATCTAATTTAATTTTATGTGCTTTATCTATATGATGTTTTATAAATATAATTATATATTTATATTTAAGATTATTTTTATCTGAAAATAAATATTTATTAAGTCAAATGGAAAAAAGAAAATGATTAAAAAGGATTATAAATTTATATATTAATACAAATATGTGTTGGATTTATTTTGAAATAGGGTTATATTTATTTTCGATGGGTACAATTATACAAACGAGTTTAAAAATTATTTATTATAGTAATTAGATAAAGATTTTAATTAAAACATTTTATAAATTTAAAAGTTCCATTAAAAGTAAATAAAAATAATGGTTAATTTATTAAATTCTTTTATTAATTATTAATTAAATTAGAAATATCAAAAAATTTTATTAATTTAAGAATAAATATTAAACTTTAAACATTAGATATTAATTTAAATTTAAAATTTAAATACTTCATTATTTAAAAATTTAGTATATAATTAAAAGGTAAATTAAATAAATTTATGGATCTTACCTAAAATACTAAAATAAAAATTTAAAAATTAACTAAATAAAAATAAAATAATTAATTAATTATTTACTAAAAAAAATAATAAAATAAACTAAAAAAATAAAAAAAAAATAAATAGTCAATTAAAAAAAATAAAAAGATTAAAAGAAGATAATAAAAATTGTAAAAAGCATATAAAATATAACAAAAAAAAAAATTTGTTTAATTATTCGTAAGAATTTAATTTTGGTTCTGATTGAACGTTTTTCAGTAGTTTTAAGACATGCAAATCATTGTTTTTGTTGAAAAAAATATTAATTTTTAATATTATAATAATAAAAAAACAAGGTGTAAGGGTGAGTAAAAATAGATTAGGTTCCTTATAGTCTCTTTAAATAGGAGATTTTTTTATTTCTCTTCAGTAATACTGTTCAAATAAATATTGTAGTTAAATATGAATGCCATATTAATTAATTCTAATTTATAATTTAATTAATTAAACTAATATAAATTAGGTACAGTTAATTCTTAATTAATTAATTGGTATGAGAGAATACTAAAAAAAAATAATATAACTAAAAGATATTATTAATTAACACTTAATAATATTAACACAACTTTTAGGTTCTAAACTGGTATTTAATTATTAAAATTTTTTTTAGGATAATAAAAAATAATAAATTAGCATTTATATAAAGGAAATTTTCTGCTATAAGATCCGATCTATTCTGATTAGAGGTAGTTGGTGGAGTAAAAGCCTATCCAAGCTAACGATCAGTAGCTAAGTTTGATAGAACAAATGGCCACATGGGTAAAGAAAAAATACTCAGTAGTATATTACTACCAGCAGTCGAGAATATTAGTCAATGCTCGAAAGAGTGAACTAGCTAACTGAAATCGCAATATCGTTACTACTACTATACTGTGACGGTAGCGTGATAAGGTAAGGGAAAATAATTATGATAATAGCTTACTATTAGTGTTGTCTAAAACTGGTGCCAGAAGACTCGGTAAGGCCAGAAACACAAACGTTAATCCTAATAACCAGGCGTAAAGGGTTCGTAGGCAGCTTTTAAAATAAAAATTTATTTTAGCTATATAAAAATATATAATTATATTATTATATTAAATTTTTAAGTTTGAAGATATAATCAAAGAGAGGTTTAGCCGATAAATGCTTAGAGTAAGGTTTATATCTATAGATACTAGGTAGAGTTCTTATGGTGAAAGCTATTTTTCCACTATTGATTGAAGCTGAGGAACGAAGGTTTGAACAGAAAATAGGATTTGATACCCAGATATCTCTTACTGTCAACTATGAATGGTAGTCATTAGTTTTTATAACTAGTTTCAAAGCTAACGCGTTAACCATTCCGCCTTGAGAGTACGGTTGCAAAACTTAAACCAAAAAAATTAGTCGGTCTCGAAGAAAACGGAATGAAGCATGTTATTTAATACGATAATCCGCGTAAAATCTTACCAGTTCTTGTATAGCTAGTATAATCTTAAAATAACTAATTTTAATTAGTAATTTCTTTTATTATATGACAAAATTTATTAATTAAATCTTTTTTTTTAATAAATTGTTTACAGGTGTTGCATGGCTGTCGTCAGTCCGTACTTTAAGGAGTTAGGTTTGTTCCACAAACGGACGAAATCCCTATTGTAAATTTATACTTTACAATTTTGTGTTTTTTAAATAAATTCATTTGGGGCAAAGACAAGTCGTTATGGTCCTAATGAACTGGGCTATAGACGTGCCACGATAACTTTTACAAAGTGATGCAAATTTGGACTTTTTATTTTTAATTTTTAATTTTTTAATTAATTATTTTGATTAATACACAAGTCTGTATAAAATTAGCTAATCATTAAAAAAAGTTACGTCTAATAAATAATAGACGAATTGTTACCTGAAATTCGGTAGCATGAAGAAGGAATTTCGAGTAATCGTTGATCACAAGCGCAACGGTGAAGGTCAAAAATTCGTGATGAACTAACTGTCTGTCACTGGGAAGGAGCTCGGGTAGGGGGAAATTGCTATTAATTAATAACTTTTACAAAAATTAGTTTTTTTGATATTACTTTAATATCTAACTTTAATAATTTACGTTGATATTTTTATACACATCTTTATTTACTTTTAATTTTTTTTATTTTAAGATAAATTAAACATTTTTGTGTAAGCTTAATTAATCTTAAATAACTCACTTGGGTAACATTTCAAAAGTCATAGCAAGGTAGCTGTACTGGAAAGTGCTGCTGTAATATAAATACAATCTCATATCAACCCCCGATATTTTTTTTATTTATTTAATTTATATTGTAATTTTTAACTAATTTGTATTTATATTTATATTTTTATTTATATTTATATTTTATTTTTTTATTTAGAATTAAAATGTTTAGATAAAATAATTTTTTAATTAAAATTTTATTGGTATTGTTAAGGGTATTTTTATTTTTTGCAGTTTAAGTATATTTTATATATTTATTTATTTTTAATCTTTAAAGGGAGGTTAGCTGAGTGGTTTTAGCATTAACTTTACACGTTTTGTACAGGGTTTCGATTACTCTACTTCTCATTTATAAAATAAATTTTATAACCTAAGAATATACATTGACTATTAAAGATAATAAAAAAATAAATAATAAATTAATTTATTTTAATCCTTATTGTTTACCATTCTTTTTAAGGTTAATTTATTTAATTTTTAATTATTTTATATCTCTTTGGATATTTAAATACAAAATATCACAAATTATTATAATTCTTTTTATCCTAATTTATAAAAATAAATATATTTTGGATAATTGTCTGTAAAATTTAAATAAATAAAATAACATAAAAATCTTTTAATAAATATAAAATAAAAATTAAATAAAATACATAAATAATAAACTAATTTATTTAAATTAACCAAATTTATAATAGTTATCTATAAATGCTTATCTTTATTTATTCAAATTATAAAAAATATTTAAATTTACATTTAAAATTTATTGTTTTAATTTATAAATTATATAAAATTAATAAAATTTAGTATCATTATATTTTTTTTAACATAAAAATATAGATTAATTTTTAACTAAATGATTATATTAATTTTTCTTTAATATTATTATATTATTTAATTTTTCTTAAGAATAATTTAATAATTAAATATCTTTTTAATTCTTAATTCTCACTTGTGATTTATTATAATAATTAATATTAATCATATTTGAGCATTCTTAATTTAATGGTTAAAATAGTAGATTTCGGACCTTCAAATATTGGTTCAATTCCAATAGAATGTTAAATGTTAAGTTTAATTCAATTAGAAAGATAATTATAATTATAATTAAATATTTTAAATTTAAATTTAATATACTTTTATCAAAACATTTTTATAAATTTAAGGTTATTTTAATCTTAATAATAAATTTTAACTTAATATAGTAAAAATTGTTAAAAATATCTAAATTCTTTTTAAATTATACGTCGGTGCCATGAATTATTTAAATAACTATTTTTTTTTTTTATTTTATATTATTTTATTTTTATATTATTATAATTTTATTTTAATATTAATTAATTAAAATTTATTTAATGGAAAAAATTAAAGATATTCAGTATTTCATTTATTATCTTATAGTAAAAAAATATTATAAATCTGAGTTAAGTTTACAGATGGTTTCTGTAGTAGACCTGCAAAGTCTATAAAGTTAAGGTTCAATTCCTTCTTAATTCTAAACTTAAATAAAAATAAGTAATTATATTTCTAAATAAATTAGATTAATATAAAATACTTATAACTTTTTTAATATTTCAATTATGATTTATTAAAATTAAAATTTTCTTTAAGTTTAGAAGTTATAATTAATAAACTATTTAATTAAAATATTTTAAATATTTAATAACATATTTATTTATATAAAATCCTACATATCTCAATAAGTTTTTATTACTTATTACTTATTTTTAATTAATAATTTTATTTTTAAAATATAATAATTTTATTAATTTAAGTAATAATATTAATATAATTATAATTTATTTTATATTAAAAAATATAAATTAAATTAATATGGTTGTATTATTTACGTAGAGATAGTTCAATATTGAATGAAAAAAATTTAGTCTAAAAGACTTTAACTTTTTATTTTTTAATAATTAAAGTTTAAATTTATTACAAATTAAAATGCCTCAAGTAATACCATTCTTTTTTTTAAATCAAATAGTTTCTTCATTTGTAATCTTATTTTTATTAGTATATATATTTTCTGTATATTTTTTACCTTTATTTACTTTACAACAAGTAATTAGAATATATATTACTAAATTAAGTAAAAATAATTAATTATTTATTTATTTAAATATTTATTTATTTAATTCTTTATATAAATTTATTTATTTATTTTAATTTTTATTAATTATAAAATTTTTATTATCTAATATTTTTAATTAAAAATCTCAATTATAATTATTTTTTTATAGTTTTAATTTTTTAATTTATATCTAAATTTTAGAATATTTCTATTTAATTGGGTTTACTTTCAACCCACCCTAATAATATTTTAACATCTTAATATACACATTTATTTTTATTTTTATAATTTAATTTGATATCCTAGATTAAATCTAATTTTTTTATAATTAATAAAAAAATATAAGAGTCATTAGCTCAATCGGTAGAGCACCTAATTGTCAATTAGGATTATTTCAGTTCAAATCTGTAATGACTCGTTAATTTAGATAGTTAACCATTAAAAATAATTTTTTAATTTATAATCTAAATTTTTAGAATAACTTTAATAACTAAAAAAAAAAGATACCTTTAAGTGTAATTGTAATTGTAATTATAATTGTAATTGTAAGTGTAAAAATAATTATTCTTCAGGTATGATCTAGTTTAAAAGAATATATAAATAATTATAACTAAAATTATCTTTATTAAAAATAAATTAAGTTATAATTATTTTTTAAATAAATTTAATTTGTATAATTATTATTAAGATTATTTTACTTTAATAATTATTAATTTATAAAATAAGTATTGTTGTTTAGATATAATTAATTATGATAAATAATGTTAATTAATTATATTTTAATAATTTATAATTTTAATAATTTAAAAAAGTTTAATATTTTAAGAATTAAGAGTGTAATATAAAGGTAGTATATTGATCTTCAAAATCAATCGTAGGTGTTCAATTCGCCTCATTCTTGCTTTTAATTATTAATAAATAAAATTAAATAAATAAATTATTGTAGTAATCATCCTTAAATTATTTTATTTAATATTCTTATTAATTTTAATTATAATTAATTTAAACTTTTCTTAAGCTATAAGGGAATATAATTTTTTTTTAATTAAAAAAAAATATAAATCTAATAATATATAAGTGATATTATATATATTTATAATCAAAAATGAAAATACTATTATATAATTAAATTAAGATAAAAAGATATATTAAATAATAATTAATTTTGGATAAATTTATAATTAAATTTAAGTTAATATAAATAATTATTTATTTTTATAACATTATTATTATATTTTATAAAATTAAACAAATAAAATAATTAAGTAATAGAGCCTATAATTTAATGGTAGAATAATTTCTTGATGAGGAATCAGTAGAAGTTCAAATCTTCTGTGGCTTAAACTAACTAATTAAATTAAATTAATTAAAAAATTAGTTTAATATTACTAAAATAAACTAATATAAATAATCTAAATAATAAATTTAAAATAATTTTAATAAAAAAATATTAAAAATATAAAAGAATAATAACTAATATTATTAATATTAAAAAATTAACTAAAATTAATTATATCAATTAAAATATTAATAATCTAATTTAAATAAAAAGAATCTAAATTAATATATTTATTATAAATTATATAAATAAAGGTTTATAATTAAAATTAAATAATTAAATTCAAATATATTTTGGTCAAATATACTTCTTTTTTAATTTTAAGTTTAAGTGCTAGATTTAATAATTATATTTACGTTTAATTTTCTTAATTTAAAGGCAGAATAGTACTCTTCTAAAGTACATATTCCGGTTCGATTCCGGAAGAGAATAATTAAAAAATATTAAATTTTATTAACGTTATTTATTTTATTTTTTAATTTACAAATAACTAAATTAATTAAAAGTTCAAATTATTCATTATAATTTAATGTGAACGATTATTTCCATTTATATTAAATAATAATTTAAACCATTTATATTATTAAAGAACAAGTTTAGGTAAATGGTATACCAATTGCCTTCCACGTAATTATTGCTGGTTCGAATCCAGCAACTTGTATTATCTAAAAAAATAAAATTAAAATGGATCCACTAAAATAACAAATTCAAATTAAAAAGTATAATATACTTATATCACTATTCCATTTTTGTATATTTATCTAAAATTTATAAAAATTTAATATATTTTTGTTTTCAATAGTTAATCAAAACATTTATTCATAATATTTTTAGGTATTTAAATTGGAAATATACATCCAAATAATAAGATCTTTAATTCTTAATTAAATTTTAATCGATATTTTTATATTTATTTTGTTTATTTAATTTTTATATTTTATTTAAATTTTTTCTTTATTTGTAAATTCATTTGAAAGTTTTAATAAGTTAAGTTATATTTACTCTGCCTTACGACATTCTGCTATTTATTGTCATATTTTTATTTTATTTTATTTAAAAAGATATAGTTTTAAATTTAATAAATACCTTTTTTTGTTTAAATTTAAACATTATAAAAAAAATGTTTAAGTGTGTTATTATACATATTTAAGCTTTTTCATATTAATTTTTAAATTATTTTGTTTATTCTTATATACCCTAAATTATAAAATATAAACAATTAAATAAATAATTAAATATAAACTATTATATCTTATTTATTGGTTTAATATAATTATTTTTTGATGATATTTTTTTGATATAGTGTAAATAATTTTAATTAAATAATAATTTATTAATTTAGTATTAATTTTTAATACTATAAATTAGTAACATCTTAACTAAATATTAATGAAATAAATTTTGCTAGATTAAATATCTTGACTTGTTTTCTATCATCTTAATCATCTTATCTTATAATTAAAAATTAAATTAGTTTTAGTAAAATTTTATTATATAACTCAATTTGTATTTGCTTTAGATTTTTAATTATTTAAAATATTCTTTCTTTTATATTTTTATTATTAATCTTAATATTATATAAAAAAAATATGTAAAATAGAAAATTTTAATTATAATTATAATAAAATAATTTTATGTCTAAATCTAAATCAAAAAGAGTTTTTAATTTCTTAATTATAAAATAATTAAAAATAGAAATCAGTAATTATATATTACTTATTACATAATTTAATTATTTGGATCCCCCTTGCCTAGCCTTGCCTGGATTGCAAAACATACATAATTTAAATTAAATTTTTCTTAAGTTTAATTTAATTATATGTTTAACCTTAATATAAAAAAAATTAAAATTTAAATCTTAAAATAATTAATTTTTTAATTATTACAGATTAATTAGCAGTTATATTTATTTTTAATAAATTTATACTTTTTTATTAAATTTAATATTACAGGGAAATTTTAATTATTTATAGATAATTTAGATAATTTTAATATATTCTAATTTTAATTAATATAAGATTTAACTAATAAATAATAACTATTAACTATTAACTATGGAAATTGATATATTAAAAAAATTTATTATTATTAAAAGTTACTTAATATTGTTTAATAATATAATAAAAAGAGTATTTTTATTTATTATAACTGTTTGGTTTATAAACTTAAAAATATTAAAGGTTAAATATTTTAATTTAATAATTAAATCTTAATTTAAAAAGTAATATTGTCTCATATATCTTAATTAGTTCATAAAATTAAATAATTATATAAGTATATTATTATTAATAATAATTTAATAATAAAAAAATTAAAATAAAAATTTAATTAATAACTAAAAGAGTGTAGAGATAAGAGTATATATAAAAAATTAATTAAAAAAATAATAATGAACAATATATATTTTTCTTTTTTTAAAGATAGTAATTCTTTAAATTCATGGAGTGATGGATTATTTCATTTTATAGATGTTCTATGTGTTATTTTTCCTATTTTATTAGCAGTAGCTTTTATGACAATTATTGAAAGAAAACAATTAGCTGCTCATCAAAGAAGAGTAGGACCTAATGCTGTTGGATATTATGGACTTCTTCAACCTTTTTCCGATGCTTTAAAACTTATTCTTAAAGAAACAATTATCCCTTCTCATTCTAATAAAATTTTATTTTTTTTAGCTCCAGTTTCTACTTTAATTTTTAGTTTATTAGGTTGAGCTGTTATACCTTTAGGACAAGGTTTAGTAATTCTTGATATATCTTTAGGTATTTATTATACTTTAGCTTTATCTTCTTTAGGAGTATATGGTATCTTATTTGCAGGTTGAAGTGCTAATTCCAAATATGCCTTTTTAGGTTCTTTAAGATCAACATCAGCTATGATTTCTTATGAATTAATTTTAAGTTCTACTATTTTAATTATTATTTTTTTAACAGGATCTTTAAATTTTACTAATATTATTGAAAGTCAACAAGCTATTTGATTTATTATACCTTTATTTCCTGTATTTATAATTTATTTTATAGCCATTTTAGCTGAAACTTCCCGTACACCTTTTGATTTACAAGAAGCTGAATCCGAATTAGTATCAGGTTTTATGACTGAACATTCCTCAGTTCCTTTTGTTTTCTTTTTTCTTGGAGAATATTCATCAATTGTATTATTTAGTTGTATAACTGCTATTTTATTTTTAGGAGGTTATAATTCACCTGAATTTTTTGTAAATGAATCAATATTTAATATCCAATCTATTATTTTAGGTTTAAAAACTTGTATTTTTTGTTTTTTATTTGTATTAGTTAGAGCCACTTTACCTAGACTTAGATATGATCAATTAATAGATTTATGTTGATTATATTTATTACCTCTTTGTGTTGCTTTAATTATTTTAGTTCCTAGTATTTTAATAGCTTTTGATATTATCCCTTATTAAATTATTTAATTAATTTAATTAACTTAAATATATTAAAAAATTTTACATTTATATATTAAATATTATACTTAATCTTAAATTATCTTTTATTAGTTTAATATTAAAAAATTAAAATTAACTTAATTAAACAAATTTATACTTTGAAAATTAAAATTAACTTAATTAAACAAATTTATACTTTGGTATACTTTTTTTTAACAATTTAATTTTATAATTAAATAATTAAATATTTAATATTTTTTATAATTAAATTAAACCTAAATTTAAATAAAATCAATATAAATGGCTTAAATTATCCTTTTTATTTAGTACTTAAAATTAATATCTTTAATTAATTTATTTTAAGTATTAAATTATAATTATTTAATATTTTTATTATATTTTTAATTTATTAACTTTTTAATAATTTTTAATTTTTAATTGATTCATAGTAGTTTTTAATATTGTTTAATAATTTTGAAAGTAATTATTAATTTATAAATTGTATTTTTATTTTAGTTATTTTTAATAGGACATATTATAATTTATATTAATTTTTTAGATTATAATTTAAATTAATTTGATTAAGAATTAAAAAGTATTAAATTAATAATAGGTTTAATTTTATGTTAAAAGAATAATTATTTATTAAAAATAAAAAATATTAAATGTAAAATAAATATTTTAATTTAAAGTTATAGTGTTAAGTATATTATTAAATCTTAAGAAATAAAATAAATTTAATTTTATTTTTATAATTTTATAATTTAATCTTAATTAATATATAACTACTAATATTAAATATACTAAAAATTAAACTATATTTAACTAATTTAGTTAATTTTAAAATATAACTTTTTTTGATATAATATCAAGATCTAATTTTTTTAATTAGTCTATTATAATTAAAGAGAGATTTAAACTCCTTTATTAAAATAAATATATTTATTTTATGTTTATCTAAATTCAAATAAATTAAATATTATAATCTAATTATAAGAATATAAAAATTAAAATTATATATTTCTTTAATTATAATAAAAGTAAGTAACTTAATAATTTATATTTTATGAGAATTTTAAAAGATAATGTTATATTGAGAATTTTGAATTCTTATCTTGTAGACTCTCCTCAACCTGCTAATCTTACTTATTTATGAAACTTCGGTTCTTTATTAGGACTTTGTTTAGTTTTACAAATTTTAACTGGATGTTTTTTAGCAATGCATTATACTCCAAATGTAGATATGGCTTTTAATAGTGTTGAACATATAATGAGAGATGTTCAATCAGGATGAATAATTAGATATACTCATGCTAATGTTGCTTCATTCTTTTTTACATTTTTATATATTCATGTAGCAAAAGGTTTATATTATAATTCCTATAAATCTCCTAGAGTTTTATTATGATCTATTGGAGTTATTATTTTAATTTTAATGATGGCTATTGGTTTCCTGGGTTTGTTACATAGCCCAAAATGATTTAAATTAAATTTTAAAAAATATAAATTAAATAAATTTAACATTAATAAATTCTCTCTTAATTCTGTAAATATTCATAATACTGTTTCTGCCTGCCTTGCCGTACGTCAAGCAAGTCATTGTTTTTTTTTAAGACATGGTATACATAAAACTTTTTCAGATATAAAACAAAGTAATTTTATAGGTAAAAGAAATTTTTATACTTCAAGTAGAAAAGACTTATTTTTAACTTTACCTTGTAAAAATAATTGTGATGAAATAAATAAATTTATTACAATTAAAAATATTAATCCTGTGTTTATATATGATAATCTAGTTGATAATAATATAAAAAAAAATATTTTAAAAGATACAAAGAATCTTAGTGGTATTTATCTAATTTTAAATAAATTCACTTTAGATTATTATATAGGATCAGCTTCTACTGGTAAATTATATGCTAGATTCACTAATCATTTATTAAATTTTAATGGTAGTAAGGTTGTTAAAAATGCAGTAAAAAAATATGGTTTATCTTCATTTTCTTTTATGATTTTAGAATTATTTCCTGAAATAGTAAACAAAGAAAATAATAAAAAATTATTAGATTTGGAAGATTTTTATTTAAAATCTTTATTACCTAATTATAATATTTTAACTGAAGCAGGATCTAGTTTTGGTTATAAACATAGTGAAATTACTAGAATTAAAATGAAAGCTATTTACAGTGAAGAACGTAGAATGACTATTGCAAACTTAAATAAAGATAAAAAATTATCTCATGAAACTATAGAACTTATGAGACAATCGGCTTTAAATCGTAAGAAACCTATTTTTTCAGAAGAATCTTTAACAAAAATGAAAAAAAAATCTAAAGCTATATTAGTATATAATTTAGATTATACAGTATATGGTGAATTTTCTAGTATTACAGATGCTTCTAAATCTTTAAGTTGTGATCAAAAAACAATTATTAGAGCTTTAAATAGTCCTAAAAAGATATTAAGAAGACGTTGAATTGTTAAATATGTTTAAATTAATTTTTTTTATATTTAAAAATTGAATTTAAATTATAGTCCCATAAGTAATAATTTTTATGCAATCTATGGAGAGAAATAAAAATTAAAGTGGAATAGCCCGACAGGGATATTGAAGAAATATTTAGATTTCTTTGGCAATGTTAGTGAAAACGATCAAAGAATTTTTAATTCTACTTTACTTAAAAGACTAATTAGTAAAGATTTATGATATTAAATGTTAGAGATCGTCGGTTATCCATATAATCGCGACAGACTGGGTCACTAATGGGTGTCTGAAATGATGCTTAATGTACAGTCGAAATTTTTAGTTTAATGACATGTTTAAACATGTTTAGGACTAATATAATATACGAAATCAAAGTTATTATAGCTTTTTATTTTTAACCTGAGAATTATTTTAACTTTTAAAATTAATTTTCAGATTATAGTCACTACTTAAATAAAATTAATAAAATAAGTAAAAAAATAAAAAGTAAATAAAAAAGTATGTATTACCTTTCGGTCAAATGTCATTATGAGGTGCAACAGTTATTACTAATCTTTTATCAGCTATTCCAGTATTTGGACAAGATATTGTTGAATTAATTTGAGGAGGTTTTTCAGTATCTAATGCGACATTAAATAGATTTTTTTCATTACATTATATTTTACCATTTGTATTAGCTGCTTTAGTTGTGGCACATTTTATGGCTTTACATATTCATGGTTCAAATAATCCTAATGGAGTTACAGCACATGCTGATAGATATCCAATGTATCCTTTTTTTATTTTTAAAGATTTAGTTACAGTTTTTGCATTCTTTTTAGTTTTATCAATTTTTGTCTTTTTTTATCCTAATTTACTTGGTCATTCAGATAATTATATTCCAGCAGATCCAATGGTTACACCTGTTTCTATTGTTCCTGAATGATATCTTTTACCTTTTTATGCTATTTTAAGAAGTATACCTAATAAATTATTAGGTGTTTTAGCTATGTTTGGAGCATTATTAATCTTTTTAATATTACCTTTAACCGATATATCTAGAATTAGAGGAAATCAATTTAGACCAGCAATGAAAATTTTATTTTGATTTTTTATAGTTGATTTCTTAATTTTATTTTGAATTGGATCTCAACATCCTGCTACTCCTTACTTAGAAATTGGACAAATTGCTACTGCTTTTTATTTTGCTTGATTTATAGTAATTGTACCTTTAACTGGTTTAGTTGAAAATACTCTTTTAGATATCTCTACTAAAGATAAATCTTAATTTTTATTTTACTAAATATTTTAACTTAAATTATATTTTAAAATTTAATTATATTTATTATTTTTATAATAATAATTATTTTTTATTATTTTAGTATTTAAGAGATTAGTATTTATAAATTATATTTTTATATGATTTAGACATCCTTTAGTTAAATTTAAATTAAAAATTAGATATAAAAATAACAAAAAAGATAAATTAATAAATTAAAGCAAATAAAATAATAAATTTATTGGAATTATTCTCATATCAGTGATTCTGTTATAATATCTACTGATAGTTAATAGTTTTATAAGGGAAGATTTTCTTGTTTAATCCTTTATTAAAATAAACTTGAATTATACATTAAGTATTAGTAAATATTATAAAAATAATAATATTACTCTTCATTATGTAACATAAGTAATACTAATATTAAAAATATTAAGGTTTAATTATACTTATTAATATAAAAAAATAAATTATTGGACATAGTTAATAATACTAATGTTGATCAATTTTTTATTATAATTATATTTTAATTATAATTTACAATATTTTAATTGATAGTTAAATATAATTTTTAAGAATTTTTATTTTTAAAGTTATAAAAGAAATTAATTGACCTTAACTATTTAAACTTAAGATCGAATTACAAATTATTTAATTCCGGCAAAAAGTTAAAAAATTCAAATAAAAAAAAGTAATTTAAGTTGGAAAATTATATTATAAATTACTAATTAATAAATAAAATTATATTATTTTTAGTATATTGTTGATTATTAGGAATAATCTCATTAAAAAAAAAATATATTAAATTTAATTGGCAATTGATAGTCCAATACTTCATGAACAATTTATAAACAAAAAATTAATTATTAATTTTGTAATAATAAGTTATTAGTTTTTAGATTTGTTAAAAAAAATCAAGGATTGAGAATAAATATAATTAATTATATAAATAAATATTAAAATAAAGTTTAATAATAAATTAATAATTTAAATTTTTATTATATATTTCTTTAATTTAAAAACTAAAATTATAATAGATTAAATTAATATTAATATTTTAAATTTTAATATCTCTTAAGTATAATTAAATTATATTTTTTTTTTAATCATAGTTTAAAAATAACAAATAAAAATAACTAATAATTATATAATTATTCTAAAAAATAAATTATTTTAATATTTATTTATATATATAATTATATTTATTATCAACCCTTGAAAGAAATTTTAAATATTTATATTTAACTTATCATTTATATTAATATAAAAAAAAGATATATAAATTAACCATTATTTTAACTTTTAATTTAATTTCATAACATTATTATTCTAAATATCCTGTTTATTTAGGGTTTTATGTTATTAAATAAAGCTATTTTTCTAGATTTAGATCTAGATATATTAATATTCGTGAAAGACACTATTATGCCTGCCAGAAAATAAAATAAAAATTAACTAATCTTTAAAATTTAAAGTTTAAAATATTAGAGTAATATCTATGTTAATTATAATTCTGTACTACATTGTAAAATTTGTTATTAATTTATAATATTATATTATTATTAATTTTTTAGATCTTTAATCTTAATCTTTATTTTTTAATTTTTAATTTAAATTCAATTTAAATTAATTTTAAATAACGACTTAAAAAATCTTAAAGTCAATGGCTATTGTAAAATTTAATTGTTATAATTTTATTTAATAAATAAAAAAACACACTAGATTCATTAATGGATTTACACACTACTCTTAGGTTCGATTCCTATAATCCTTAGATTAAATAATTTATTAAATTATTTAAGAATAAATTAAAAGATTAATCTTAAGAAACATTAAATTTAAATTAATAAAAAATAAATTAATAATTAATTAAAAATAATATTTTTATTTTAGTTGATTATAATATTTATTTGTATTTATTATTCTGTATTATTAAATAATTTAATTTTTATTTTTATTTTTATTTTTATTTTTAACTTATATTTAATAAAAATAAAATTTAAATTTGTCGCAAATAATAATCAATTATTATTTAAATTTTATATTTTTAATGTAATATAATTATTAATTTAATACTTAATGTTTTAAATTCTATTTTTTGTTTTTTAATTAAAATTTAATTAAGTTATTTAAATTATAAATTTCTTATTTTATTTTAGTTTAAGTATATTAGGTTTATTTATTTATTTTTAAATAAATAATTCCTATTAAAATATTTTACCTTATTTATTCTTATTTAAAATATTAAATAAATATAATAATAAATATTTAAATACTTATTCTCTTATTATTATCAACTAAATTAATTAATAATAAAATTATTTACAGAATATACATTAATTTTATTTGTTAATTTTTATGAAGGTACTATTTAAAATTAATATTAATTTAATATAAAATATAAATTTATATTAACTAAAATTACTTACATTGTAACACTCATAATTAATTTCTGTACTTATTGAATATTCTTTAAATTAAATTTATTATACTTTTTTTAATTGTTTTAAATTCTTTTTTATTTGTATAAACGTAAATATAAACACAAATATAAGTGTCTATTATAATACGTCATAAAGGATTAATCTGTATGTATTTATGAATTATTATTTATATAATAATTGAATTTATAAATATAGGACAAAATTGTAGTTTAATTATTAATTTAATATTTTACTAATCATTATTTAAATAAAGAAAATAATATAATTGCATATATTTTTATTTTTTATTTTATAGTTTAATAGAAAACATGATTCTTAATCTTTAATTGTTATTTTTGTTATTAATATTTAAAATAATCTTAATCTTAATCTTAATCTTAATCTTAATCTAAAAATCTTAAAGATAAATTTCTTTTTAATCTATTTAATTTAATATCTGAACAAAATATGTTTCAATTAAAATTTTATTTTAAATAAACTCATTAAATGATTAATTAATAATAGTTTTTTTTATTAAAAGTAAAAATATGATATAATTAAAAATAATATTTTTAGTTTAATTTAATAAAAAAGATTAAATTCATAGTTATGATTTATAATTAAAATATAAAAAATAGAATTAGTAAATTAAGATAAACATAATTAAAATAATTAATGACACAATTTTTATATTTATTTAATAATATTATATGAAATGATGCAGCTGAACCATGACAAATAGGATTTCAAGATAGTGCTGCTCCAGGATTTACTGGTTTAGTAACACTTCACAATAGTATAGGTTTTTATTTAATTGTAATCGGAGTTTCAGTTTTCTGAATTCTTTTTTCACTTATTTATTATTATAATTCTAATAAACATCCTATTGCTCATAAATATTTAAATCACGGTACAGTTTTAGAATTAGTATGAACTATTACTCCTGCTTTAGTTTTAATAGCTATTGCTTTTCCTTCATTTAGATTATTATATATAATGGATGAAGTTATTTCTCCAACTCTTACAATTAAAGTAGTAGGTCATCAATGATATTGATCTTATGAATATAGTGATTTTATTTCTGAAGATGGTGAATCTATTGATTTCGATTCTTATATGATTCCTGAATCAGATTTAGAATTAGGACAATTTAGACTTTTAGATGTTGATAATAGATTAGTTATTCCTGTTGATTGTCATATTAGATTAATTGTTACAGGTGCTGATGTTATTCACTCTTTTGCTGTGCCTTCTTTAGGTTTAAAATTAGATTGTGTACCTGGAAGATTAAATCAAGTTTCATTTATTGCGGAAAGACCAGGTATCTTTTATGGTCAATGTTCTGAAATTTGTGGAGTATGACATGGATTCATGCCTATAGCTGTTGAAGCTGTTGAAAGTAATGATTTCTTAGTTTGATTAGATTCTCAATTTTAATATAATCAATTTAAATTACCTAATTTCACATTATTTAATTTAATAAACTATTACTATTTTAATTTAATTTTAATTTTAATTTTATTTTTAATTTTATTAATATTATTAGAAGTTATTAAAATAAATATAAATTTTTTAAATTTTAATGTTACGGTAGAAATTTAACTGATTAATTATTTGTATAAATCTTTTAATAATTTTTAAAATAAAATTAAATATAAATTTAGTTTTTAAAAGGATATGTGGATTGAAGATGAAGATGAAAAATTTATATATAGATGTAGATGGACGTTAAGATTTAACGTTATATAAAACTAATTAAATTAAAATTTATTAATTAAAATTAATAAAGTATAAAAATTAAAAATCTAACAATTATCAAAGAACTATTTAGTCTAAACAAAAATATTTTAACTATGACATTTGCATTAATTTTATTTTTAATAGGTATTTTAGGTTTTGTTTTAAATAGAAAAAATATTATATTAATGATCATTGCAATTGAAATAATGTTATTAGCAGTTACGCTTTTAATATTAATCAGTTCTTTAGGTTTTGATGATAGTATTGGACAAACTTTTAGTATTTTTATTATTGCAATAGCAGCTGCAGAGTCTGTTATAGGTTTAAGTATTCTTGTAGCTCATTACAGATTAAAAGGAACAATTTCTTTAAGAACTTAAAAAATGTATATTTTAATTATTTTATTACCTTTATTAGGTTCATTATCAGCAGGTTTATTAGGTAGAAAAATAGGAATTAAAGGATCCCAATTTATAACTATAACTACTTTATTATTATCATCTTTATTTATGTCTATAGCTTTTTATGAAATTTGTATTTGTGGATCACCTGTTTATATTAATTTAGGTAGTTGAATAGATTCTGAATTTTTAGTTATTTCTTGAGAATTTATTTTTGATCAATTAACAGTTTCTTTAGGATTAGCTGTTTTATATTGTTCTACTTTAATACATATTTATACTATTGATTATTTATCTTCAGACCCTGACAAGCATTTTAGGAAAATGCTAAAAAGGGGTAAACTATCAAACTCCGGGGAACCCCTAAAGCTTATGATACCAAACTATAGTCGAAAGGCTATAAGTGGATGAACTAATTACTCATGTACGGTAACAAGTCATAAGATGAGTGAAAACGAAATGGGTAATCGCGGATCTAAATCAGATTATTTTAATAATTCTGTAAAAGAGCAACGAGTAGACGGTAGTTGGTGTTTTAAATCTTCAAAAAATAATTTAAAACATTTAAGGTGTACTCTAATGGATTTTGAAAAAAATTATCCAATCAAAATCCTTTCTAAACAATTAAATTTAAAAAATTTTTCTACATGTAGTTATTCCGCCGATATTAATCCTTGATTTGTAACTGGTCTTATAGATGCTGAAGGTTCATTTTCTATTATAATTGATAAAAATATAAATCGTACTTTAGGTTGGCGTATTCAACCTAAATTTCAGTTAGGTTTACATATATGTGATATTTCTTTATTATTACAGTTACAACAATTTTGAGGAGGAATTGGTTCAATACATAAAAATACTAATCGAAACATGGTAAATTTATCTGTTGATTCAATTAAAGATTTGACTTTAATAATCAAACATTTTGAAAAATATCCGCTATTAACTCAAAAAGCGGAAGATTTTTTTCTTTTTAAACAAGTAATAACTATTATAAAGAATAAAGCTCATCTGTCTATCGAAGGATTACATCAAATAATTAATATAAAAGCATCAATTAATAGAGGATTATCTAATATGTTAAAATCTGAATTTAAAAATTTTACTCCAGTTGAAAGATTTATTATTAAAACTGAAAACATTCCAGATCCGTATTGATTAACTGGATTTGTTAATGGTGATGGATGTTTTGATGTAAATATTACCCAATCAACAAATAAAATAGGATATCGAGTACAATTAAGATTTAGAATAACTCAGCATAACAGAGATATAAATTTAATGAAATTATTAAAAAAATATCTAAGATCAGGAATAATATATAAATATCCTAACCAATCTGCTGTTAGTTTAACAATATATAATATTTCTGATATAAATAATATAATTATACCTTTTTTTAATAAAAATACTCTGTTTGGTGTAAAATTATTAGATTATCTAGATTGATTAGAAATAGTAAAATTAGTTAATGATGGTTCCCATTTGACAATTGAAGGTTTAAATTTAATTCGAAAATTAAAGGATGGAATGAACACAGGTAGAAAATTTAATAATATTTAATTGCATGATAAATTTGATAGCCATGCACAATCAAAGATTCTTTTCTTACTTATCTGCTTTTACTTTTGGAATGTTAGTTTTAATTAGTGGAGGTAATTATTTTGTAATGTTTGTAGGATGAGAACTTATTGGAGTTGTAAGTTATTTACTTATTAATTTTTATTTTACTAGAATTCAAGCAAATAAAGCAGCAATTTTAGCTTTTACTATGAATAGACAAGGTGATATGTTATTAAGTATAGGTTTTTTTGCTTTAATCGCTTTATTTAGTTCTTTAAATTATTCTACAATTTTCTCATTAGCGCCTTATATGAACGAAACAGCTATAACTATAATAGCTTTATTATTATTTGGAGGTGCTTCTGCTAAATCGGCACAAATACCTTTACATAGTTGATTACCAGGAAGTATGGAGGCTATAACAAAACTCTAATTATTTTATTATTATTTATTCTTTTTAACTAATTAAATCATTTTTATTTTTACTGAAAAAAAATGTATAATTAAATTTTATAATATAATCGAAAACTATTTACTATAACAAAAGAATTAAATTATTAATTATACAAAATTAATTAAATAAATGTAATAATATTGTTTATAATCTTGATCTAATAATTTAATTATTTTTTTATATTTTTTAACATTATAATATTTAAATTAAAGAAGAAAAAGTAATAAAATAAAATAGTAGTGGTCTCCTAATCAAAAAATAAACTATATGCTGGAAAAAAATAACAAATTTGAGTACTAAAATAAAAAATATAAAAATATTTAATTATATTTTTATTATTTAGTGAAAATCTTAAATTTTTTTTCTATCAGCAAGATTATATTTAAATCTTCAGAGACTTCATGTTTATTAGTGAAATATTTAAAATATTTTAATTTAATTTTTAAATTAAAATTTAAATTTATATCACAAAAGATAAAGTCCTATTTTCTCGTTATAATTAATATATTAATGTTTATGTCTAATTTATAATTAACATATTATTGTATATCTTTAAATTTTATTAAGCTAAACTGTATTTATCTAAATTATTTTTTATATAAAATATTTAGTATGCTATCTCTACCATTTTTACTTTTAATTTTTAATTAAAGTTTTAATATTTATAAAGCTTAATTAATTATTTTAGTTTTAAACAAAAAACCTCATATAATAATTTATATTAACATGAATATTTTTATTATTTTTAATATTTTTACGTTATGACAATATAAATAGTTATTTTTATTTTTAATTTAAATAAATATAATCCAATTTATTTACCTTTTAAATACATTTAAATAAATTAAAATAATATATTAATTATTAAACCCTTAATTTAAATTATAATTATTTAATAAATTTAAAATATTTAATTGTTTTATATTTGTTTTATTTAATAGAAATTTAATTCTTTTAAGATTTTAAAATATTAGAATCTTAACTTTATCTTTTTAATAGTCAATTATTTAATAAATATTTAAAAGAGTATATCATAATAAATTTAAAATTATCTTAAAAATAACTTATTTCATAACATCTCAAAAGAGTAAAAAATAATTCAAAATATAAAATTATATTTTACAAATTATAAACAATTTTATCTAATTAAGTGAATATTTAAAGATATTTAATTTTATTATTTTTAATATTAAGTATTTTTTTATTATTATTTTTAATAATTTAATAAATATTAGTATAATTTTAATTACATAAGTTTTCTTATTTTATAAAATTAAAATTTATCGTTAAACCTAAACTTACTTCTACTTAATCTAACTTTTTAAAGTTTTGTATTAATATAATAAAGAAATAATATATAATTAAAATTTAAATAATAATTTATATCTTTTATCATAACGATTGACTGTTTGTCATACTTATATTTAATTTTATTAAATAATATATTAATTTATTTTATTTTATATATATCTTCATATCAAGAACTATCCCATTTTAAGTGAGCTATTAATATCTATACTGTTTATATTACGAATAATCTACTTTATTAAAAAAATCCCAAATTTATTAATAAAGTATTATTAATAACTAAATTTTTCTTATAAAAATTAAAAATATTTAATTATTTTTTATTTTATAATAAATTTTTTATAATAATTAATTAATTTTTATCAAATTATTAATTTATTTTATTATTTAATATTATTCATAAACAGAATTAGATGTACAATTAATAAGCTATTAAGTAACATATGTTTAATTAAACAAAATTTAATTATTTTTTAATAATATAAAAATTAATTAGAATTTTTTATTAAACATATTAATATTAAAAGACAAATCAAATAATATAAAAAAAAATATAATTCAATGATTACTTTAATTAATTTTAATTTTTCTAATGTTATAAAAAAAACTATAACAGGGTTAAAAAATATGTTTCAGGCTCATCCTTATCATTTAGTAGATAATTCTCCTTGACCATTTTCTATTAGTTGAACTTTATTTTATATGGCTATAGGTGCTGTTTTATCAATGCAAGGTTTTGTAATGGGATCTAAATTATTATTATTAGGTTTATTAACAACTTGTGGAGTAATGTTTTTCTGATTTAGAGATGTAAATACAGAAGGAACATTATTAGGTAATCATACTAAAGAAGTTAAAAAAGGTTTAGTTTTAGGTTTCTTATTATTTGTTATTAGTGAAGTGATGGCTTTTTTATCTGTATTTTGAGCTTATTTCCATAGTGCTTTATCACCTTCAGTTGAATTAGGTGGAAATTGACCTCCTTTAGGTATAACTCCTTTAGATTCTTTTTCTATACCTTTACTTAATACTTTTTTATTATTATCTAGTGGTGCTTTTATTACTTATGGACATCATACATTAATAGGTGGAAAAAGATTTGATGCAATAACTAGTATTTTTATAACAATTATCTTAGCTTTAATCTTTACAATGTTTCAATATTTTGAATATGTTCATGCTGATTTTAGTATAGCTGATGGAGTATTTGGTACAGTATTTTATGCTTCAACTGGATTACATGGATTTCATGTAATTATAGGTACAATTTTTATTATTGTTATGTTTGGAAGACAAATATTATTTTATATAAATAAACAAGGTCATGTTGGACTTGAATCAAGTATTTTATATTGACATTTTGTTGATATTGTTTGATTATTTTTATATATGACTGTATATGTATGAGGTAGCAATTCTTCTTCTTAATAATTTACAAATGTTTTGTAAATTTTATATTAAGAGGATATTCTGAAAAGTTAAAACTATAAATTTTAAGTATTTTTATTTATTTTTAAATTTTTTTAAATCACTAATTTTTAATATTAAAATTGAATACTTTATTTGATTAATTCTCTCTGTATCTTTTTTAATAATTATTTCTAAATTTAATTATAATTTACTAATTTGTATTATTTTTTTATTTTTAATTAAAAATAAATTTAATTTAAATTTTTATTTTAATAAATTAGAATTTTATTATAATAATATTTATAAATTTTCATCTAAAAATTATAACTTAAATGAAAAACATAATAATATTTATAATTCTAAACTTAAATTTTTTAAATTAGAGGAATCTAAAAAATCATCTAATTTTAAAGTATCTGATGATAATTTAAAAAAATTATATTCAATAATTAAAGAAAAAAGTATTTTTGGTGATATAATTAATATTATTTATAATATTAAATTTAATTTATTTTTATTAATACCTAGTTTAGTTTTATTATTTGTAATTATTCTAATAAAAATTGAATTATGTGAAACTTTTACTTTCACAATAAAATTAAATTATGAAAATTTTATCTCTTCAAATCTTAATAGTCAACAAAACTTTTTACCCTTTATATGAAGGAATAAAAATTCTTTTATGTGAATTATATCTTTTTTTTATATAATGTCTCTTATTTTTAATTATTTTGGTTATAGTTTACCTGTTTTATTATTTAATAACAGTTCTTATTATGTTTGTATTAGTGGAATAATAGTTAGTACGATTATGATTAGTTATAGCTTAACAGTTTTAATTTATTATTTACATTTAAAAAAAATTAATAAGAATAAAAAGAAAAATAATAATAATAAATTTTATAAATTCTCCCCTTATTTACCCAAATTTCTCATAAGTGAAATAGACAAAATAAGAGTAATAAGAAAAATAGATTTACCTTATATAGATATGATGGTTATAGAATTAGTTTTTTATGTCCTTATATTTATTATTAATTGATATATTTTTTTTTATGTGTTTACTTAATAATTATTGTTCAATTTATTATCATTTAGATTTTAATTTTATTCAATTAAATATTAGAATATATTTACAAATTTGACCTTAATTTTAAGTTTCAATTATTTATTTTAATATTATTGTAAACTTAAAATTATAAATAAAATAAGCGTCTTTAATTATTTTTAGTATATTTAAAAATATAATTAAATTAAAATAATTATTATAATTTTATTTACTTTTTTAGATGTTTGGATATGCACTGTTATTATACCCTTACAAACATATTTCTATTTTTAATTTAATTAGATTAATATAAACCCATACATTTTTCTAATATTAAATAGTATTTATTAAGTATAATTAAATTAGTACAGTATTAATTATAACCTTTGTTTACAAATTTTAATAAAAATATTAAATTTTAAATAACTATAATTAAAAATATAAATAATTGTTTAATTTTAAATTAAAAAAACATAGTAAAATAAAAATAATAAAATAATAAAAAAAAAATAATAAAATTGAAGTTAATAAGTGTATTATTAGTAAGTTATTATTAAGTATCATTTTTGGTTTTATAGTTTAAAATTTAGTTTAATTAATGAGAAAATAGCCTACACCTGTTTCTGCTTTATTACATGCTGCTACTCTAGTTACAGCTGGAATATATTTACTATTAAGAAGTTCACCAATTTTAGAATATAGTCCAACTGCTTTATTAGTTATAACTTTAGTTGGAGCAACTACAGCTTTTTTTGCTGCTACTAGTGGTTTAGTACAAAATGATTTAAAAAGAATAATAGCTTTTTCCACAATAAGTCAATTAGGTTATATGGTTATGGCTGTAGGTTTAAGTCAATATAATGTTGCTTTATTTCATACAGTTAATCATGCCTTTTTCAAAGCTTTATTATTTTTATCTGCTGGTGCTGTAATACATTCCTTTAATGATGAACAAGATGTAAGAAAAATGGGTGGTTTAATAAAATTTTTACCTTTCATTTATTCTGTTATGATTGTTGGTACTTTATCTTTATTAGCTACTCCTTTTTTAAGTGGTTTTTATAGTAAAGATTTAATATTAGAATTAGCATATGGTAAATATAAATTTAGTGGTATGTATGCTTATTTATTAGGTTCTATAACTGCAGGTTTAACTGCTTTTTATAGTTTCCGTTTAATAAGTTTAGTATTTTTAAGTAGTCCTAATGGTAATAAAAATTCATATTTAAATTCACATGAATCAAATATATCCATAATATTACCTTTAATAATCTTATCTTTATTTAGTATCTTTTTTGGATATCTTTTTTCAGATATGTTTGTAGGTATTGGTTCTGATTTTTTTGGAAATTCATTATTTATACATCCTAATAATATTAATTTAGTTGAAGCTGAATATTCTTTAAATTTATTTATTAAATTATTACCAACTATTTTAAGTTTTTTAGGAGCAATTATTGGTTTAATTCTTTATAATCAAACTCCTTATATTTTAAATATTTTTAATGAATATTCAATTATTAAAAATTTATATAGATTTTTTAACGGTAAATATTATTTTGATGTTATTTATAATAATTATATATTTTCTAATGGATTTAAATTTGGTTATTTAATTTCTAAACAAATTGATAGAGGAGTTATTGAATTATTAGGACCTCATGGTTTAAGTAGTTTATTTAATTCATTTAGTTTAAATATTTCTAAATTAGATACTGGTTTAATTACTACTTATGCTCTTTATTTTACTATTTCTTTATTATTCTTAATATCTGTAGTATTTAGTAATTATTTATTTGATCTACAAAGTTTTAATGATTTTATAAGATTAATGATATTATTAACATTTACATTATATGTTTCTCAACGTAAAGAAAAAATTAACTAAGTCAATCTCTGCCTGCCATACGACAGCCGTCCATTTGCCATTTAGCTGTCGTACGTAAGACACATAGTTACATTATAATTTTTAATTATTTTTATTTTTATTTTATTTTGTAATATGAATTATCAACCCCCGACACACCTAAAGATACCTTTTAGATTTTTTTTTACATTTTTTGACTTTAATTTAATTAATTTTATTTTTACATTTAATTTAATCTTTTTATTTTTATTTTTTAATTAAATCTATAGTATTAAATTTTTATATTTATTAAAATTATAAATTAGAGAAATTAGAAAAATTTTTTTAATCTTTAAGTTTCTTTTTAAATTGGTGAGGGTTTAATATTGTTAAATAATATTAAATTATAAAATGTAGATTATTATGTAAGATTTTTCTTATTTATAATTATTTTAGAGGGGATTTATATTTATTTAAAAGAAGCCATGCAATACAACAGATATTTGGTTAATTATTATAATTATTTTATTATTATTATTATTTTAAATTTTAACCATAGTTAATAGTTCATTTACATAATTTAATATTAATATAAAGTTAATATTTATTTTTAAAATTTATTTAATTAAATTTAACTATAAAGCAAAATACTATTTTTTTGTAATTTTAAAGTTATAAATTTAAATTATATAAAAATTTAAAGTTAAAGTTTAAATTTGCTTAATCTTAAATTTTCTTTTTTAAGTCTAAAAGTAATATTAATTTAAAGTTTAAAGATTAAAGGATTAAGATTAAGATTAAGATTAAGATTAAGATTAAGATTATTTTAAATATTAATAACAAAAATACCAGATTAAGATAAGGATAAAGATTAACATTAAAATTCTTATTAATATAGCTAAATTATTAACAGTTTAAATTAATCTAGGGTTAATTCTAAAAAAAAATAAAAATTATTAATTGTTTTAATAATAAATAATTAATAATTAATTGGATATAATATAAATTTTATTATTAAAAGGATATTTAGTTTAATTGTAAATATTAGATGTAATATGATTAAATGTAATATTTATTATAGAAATATTTTTTAATTGTATTTGATTTATATTATTTTTAATATTAAAACTTTAATATGATAGAGGAATAATTTATTTAATTATTAAAAGTAATATCTTTTTATAATAACTTTTATATTAAATATATTCAGTTATAATAAATTTATTTTATAAAATTTTTAATTAAAAAAAAGTATACTATTATAAGAAGATACATTTATTAATAAAATATTTTTTAGATTAACTAATTTTTATTTGGAATAAAAAAATTTATTAATTAGTATCTCTTTTTTTTTTAATAATAAATAATTATTATTAAGACAGAAATTATGTTTAATGATGAGAATAAATTATAAACTATAATAGTAAAAAACTTTTAGATAAAAATTAAAAAAAATAAATAGAGTTAGTAAATTAAGATAAATAGGCCGGAAAGGCAAAAAAAAGAAAATAATGTTTTTAACTTTAAAAAAAAAAGTATATGAATTTATAGGTATTGTTGTTAAAAAAATTAAGTATTTGACATATACTATTAGAAGTTTATGTTTAGTATATGTAATTATAAATTGTTGATTGGATATTAGGTTTATTTATGTAATTTTATTCTTTTGATTATTTATTGAATTATTATTTGGTATATTTAAAAGATATTTTTATGCTAAATTTATCCTTAAAATAAAAAAAATAAAAATAATATAACAAAATATAAGAAGTATATTAATATTTTCTTATTTTTAAATATGATATTTTTGTGTTATATTATATACGTAATGTTAATAGATATTTTTAAATTAGTATATTATTTTTATTTGGAATTTTTAAAATTTAATAAAATTATAGAATTAAATAATGTAAATTATTTTAATGATAATAATTATAATATTAAACAACCTTCATTATTTAGTATTGGTATAATTTCTTATTATGGTATTAGAGGTATTTTTAATATTTTTAAAAATAATATCTTTGTTACAGCTAGTTTTTTTAGTATTATTAAATTTTCGTTAATATATTATAGTTATGTATTTGGAGGTTACGCTAATAAAGTTATTAAAAATTTTATTAAAAAAATATATGAAGACAATAAAGGCAGTGATAACAATAGTGAAAATTCTAATGGTGGAAATACAAAAAGAGATGCTAAAGTTGAAGCAGATATTAATAAGTCTTCTGATTCAAATCAGGAAATAAATAATAAATTTAATGATGATTTAGCTTTAAATAATTATAATCTTGATACTATTAATAATGAAGTAGATCTTAATAATAATGGTGAAATATTTAATAATTTACTTTATTCTGTTAATGATGGAGGATCAAGTATAGAAATATTAATTAATAATATATATTTACTTGAATTTTGTAAAATTATATTTTTATATTTGATATTTAATATTTTAATTAATAGAATTATTCTAAAATTATTAGATAATAGTGGAATTATTTATAAGATTAATATCAATTGATTTAAAAATTATATGATAAAACATTTTGAAAAAATATTAATTATTAATAAAAATTTTTTTAATCTTATTATTAAGTTTAATATAATATCCGTAATTGCAATAACTTTAATAGATTTATTTGGAATATTTGCTATTTGATTAGATATTAGAAAAGTAGTAATTGATTATTTAGTTAAAGATATGAGTGGTAAAGTTTCATTGACTATAACTAATATAAATCAATTAAGTATATTGGAGAATTACATATGACAATTATTTTATATTAATCTTTTAATAATCTTTTTAATATTTATTAGTCTAATTTTATATAGAAATGTAAAAAATATTAAAGAATTTACAAAGAGATGAATAATCTTATATTTTTTAATATTTTTAATTATAGTATTGTTTATAATTTTTTTTATTTATATTAAAGATTTATCACTTAATTTAGATAAATATCTTTTAGATTATATTGATTTACATATAATAGTTAATAGTTTATTTATATTTAATAATAAGGATATATCTCTAAAAAGTAGATATTATCATAAAAGTAATGTTAATTATACTTTTAATAATAATTATAATACTGACTCTATTAATAATGAAGTATATTTAAATAATAATGATGAAATATTTAATAATTTACTTTATTCTTTAAATACTGAGGGATTAGGACACTCTAATATTGAGGGTATAATCAATAACATGTATATTCTTGAATTATGTAAAATATTATTTTTATATTTGATATATTCTATTTTAATTAATAGATTTATTTTAAAATGAATAGATAATAGTGGAATTATTAATAAAATTAATATTAATTGATTAAAAAATCATATGATTAAACATATTAATAAAATGTTAATTATTAATATAAAATTTTTTAATTTTATTATTAAGTTAAGTATAATAACCATAATTGGAATATCTATAATGGAATTATTCGGAATATTTGGAATAAACTTTGATATAAGAATAATCATAATAAATTATTTAAAAACAATTAATAGTGGTAAAATACATTTAACTATAATAAATATGGATCAATATAGTGTATTGGAAAATAGTATTCATACAATATTTTATATTAATCTTTTAATAATCTTTTTAATATTAATAAGTCTAATTTTATATAGAAATGTAAAAAATATTGATACAAATCTAAAAAGGTGAATAATATTATATATCCTAATTTTTTTAATTAATATAATATTTATTTTTAATCATATTTATATTAAAGATTTAATGGATAATTTAAATAAATATATATTAGATTACATGGATTTACATATAATAGTTAATAGTTTATTTATATTTAATAATAAGTATAAAATTAAAGAATTAAATAAAAGAATTAAAAAGTTTATTTATATTAAAATAAAATTAATTTATTGTACGTATAAATTTATTTATTCAAAAATTAATGATTTGTTTTATAATTTTAAAAATAAATCTAAATATTGTTTTATATTACCTTTTATTATTAAAACTTTAGAAAAAGAAATACCGGCAGAGGCAGATCATATAATCTCCTTTAGTTTTAATATATTAATCTTATTAATAATAGTATTACTTAGTTTTATTAATATAATTGGTTACTTTCTATCTATATACTTAATTAATAAATATGATATAGAAACTAAATTTCCTAAGTTTAGTTGAATAATAAGAAAGTATGAACAAAGTAATTTAATTTTTGTATCTATAGAAATTTTTATAGCTTTAACTTTTTTAATTATAGCTATAATTGGACATTTATGATTTATTGGTATATTTGTATTTTAATTGTATATATATTCTTTTCATATTTAATTATTTGGTTAAATATAAATACTATTTGACTTATTGGTTAATACTTTAATTAATTATTGACATTTTCTGCAGACATTCACTTAATCAATTATTTATTCAAGTATAAACTTAATATTTTATAAAATTTAGTATTTAAAATTTAATTTCTAAATTGTAATATTAGTTATCAACCCCTGACGTCCCTGTCACGTAGATTTATATTTAATTTTAATATTTTGAGGTGATAAATTAAGTTATAAAAAATAAATTAATATTTCTGTTTATATTTTAAATGTTGTTAATTATTAATAAGGGGTATGCTAATTATAATTAATTTTTTATTAAATCCAAAATAAAAATTAATAAATATAAATTTAAAGAAGTATTTAATTATAATTAATCTTTTGGATTCATTAGTAGATACATTAATTTAGTTAAGATTTAGTATGTTATTTAATTAATAAATTAAAATAAAAACATAAAATTAAAGATATAGTGTTAAGAATATATCCTCTTAATTAAATATTTTATACTAATTTTAAATATATATTTGATAAAAGAATATTTAAGTAACATAGTATATTAAAAAATATAACTTTATTTAATATAATATTAAGATGTTTAATTATAAAATATTTTGAGAATATATCAGAATATTTAATTTATCCAATTAATCTCATTTTAAATTTAAGGTCTATTAAAGAATTACTAATCTGTATAATTTAATTGTTTTAATTATTTAAATTTTACAGTTTTGTTTAATGTTTATTTATATTAAAATATAAATGAATTCTTAAGTTTAAAAAAAATCAAGTTTTAACAACCTTTATACTAATGACTAATATTTATAATTTAATTTTATTTTTAGATAAATATCCTTTGGTTTGTTTTTTGGGTAGTATTTTTATAGTTTATCCGGTAGTGTCTTTTGTATTTGATGGTTGAAAATTTTCTAAATATCATAAAGTAAAATTATGACAAATATTCATTTTTTTATTATTATTATTTAGTATTATTATTATTTTATATTATCTATATTTTAATTTTTATTTTATAAAACATTCTGATGGTGCAGTATCTTTAAGTTTTAAATTTCTTTCTGATAGTAATTATTATTTATTTAAAAATACCATAGAATTAAATAATGATCCTAAAGAGTTAGCTGATTCTTTAATAAATGTTTTGAATATTTTTTCTAATAGTTTTTTTTTTGCTATTAGTGTTAATATTTTTGTAGATATTATTATGACTAGTATGTATTCTGGACCTTTAAAAGTTATAATTTTAATAGGTCTTGGAACTATTTCAACAATTCTTTATAATTATGTAGATTATGCTATCAAAATTTTTACTATATAATATTAATGAGAATGAGAGATCACAATAGAAAAATGCAAATACTTTCAGTTATTTTTCGAAAGAAAGAGGTATTAAAGAAACTAAGTTTATTGAAGCTTGTGATGAAAATATAAAATTTAAGGTTGGAATTTCAATTTTTAATTTAAACTTTAAAGAAGAAAACAAAAACTATCAACAATTTGAAAAAGCTTGTCTATACAAATTTTAATTTTATTTGGATAAAAGATAATCTTAAAAGAGAAGAATCTATGGAAGATATATTATCTAAATTTAATAAGTGGAGTATTAATGAAATTTTAATTTATTATAAATTAATAATTATTATGATTTAATGTCTAAATTATATTTAGACAAAATAATTCTGATATTCAATATTTTTTATATTTTGCTATTTTAACTTCTTTTATTAATGGTTTATCAGTAACCTTAAGGATAAATCTTATAAGTTTTAGACAAATATCCTAGAATATTAAGATTATTAAATTAAGAAATAATATGAATAATAAATTAAATAAAATGATGTTAATAATACATTTAACTTTTATACTTTTTGGACTTATAGATACTTTTTATGTGTTATTATAAAGTTTTTTTATTTAAATTTAACAATAAAAATAGTTATTTTCCTTTGTTAATTTATTTGAAGAGAGTCTTCATTAAGTTAAAATATATTAACAGTTATATATTATTTAATAAATATGGCGGGGGGAGGTTTATCTCTTTTAATTTATATTTATTTATATTAAATAAAAGGAATATTAAGTTATAAAAATATATATTATTTTTATTATTGTTTATTTTTAATCTAGCTTATAAATTAATCCTTTTAATTAAATATTTTCATTATCTAAAATTATTTTTAGTTTTTATGTTTAGTTATATTAATTTTATAAATTATATAAATTAAAGTAAATTTATATTTTTATAATTAAAAAAAAATTAGATAATATTAGTTATACTAAAAATTATAAAATATAAATAGTATTTAAATAATTTAACTATTTTAATTTCGTTTAATTTAGTTAAAAATTTTATCTTTTTAGTTTTAGATACTCAAATAACTTAATAATAATATAATATTATAAATTATTAATTTATATCAACCCCCGATTTGTATTTTAGATTATAAATAATCTAAAATCAAATAATAAAATATAATACTTTAGTTTTTTCTTATTTTGCTTTTTTTATATTTCAATTTTTTACTTTAGTTAAATTAAGTATCTATTAATATAAATAAAAGGGGTTTATGCTTATTGTTTATTTATCTGATTTATAAAATGGTTAATAAAACCAAATAATTAAAAAAATTAAATGGTTAATTAAAAGAAAATAAATCTTTAAAAGAAGGATGTTTTAAAAATTTACAATATTTTTAAATAAAGGTTAATCATCTAAAATTTGTATTAACCTTGGGCATCTTTTTCTTGATAAAAAAAAACACTTATATTAACAAAAAATTATTAACAAAAAAAAACATTTTATTGGAAATATTTGGATCAATGTTTAAGATTTTACATTTAAAAAATTAATCTTTTAAATTGGACTTAAAATTATATAATAAAAACCACTGATACTAAAGATTTAATTAAGGGTATAAAATTAAACCCTAGTGACATAGAAATACTTAAAAAAGATTTAGAAACTTTAAAAAACCCTACATCAAACATATTTGATGTATTAGTAGCTAAAGAGGGTAATGATAATTTCTGGACTTGAAGTTTAAATTCTAAATTAGAATTATTTAAAGGTAAAGGACTTACGGGTGGAGAACCCCAAAGAAATGAAGAAGAAAGTTTAACAAAAAATTCAAATGTTAATAGTACTGTAAAATTAAATGAAGAAGATTTAAAAAAAGCATTAATAACACAACTAAAAGGGCATATTGACAGTACAACAGATGAAATTTTAGATCTAAAATTAAGAGATATTTTACAAAAATTTAAAGAAATGAAAATTGTAGATTATTATAAATATTTGGATCTAATTGTTAATTTAGGTCATATACTTGGTTTAGGAATGTTAATTAAAGTTCTTACAAATTCTGTTGATAAAGCTATGTATAAAAAATATACTTTAAGTAAAAACCAATTAAAAAAAATACCTCCTAAAGATATTTTAAAAAATGAACAATTTATTAAATTACTAAAGATGCAAATGAAAGTTATATTAATACCTGGCATAGCATTATTCTTCTATCACTTAAGAGGAGGTTTCGGTGGAACACCACCTTTAAGTGTAAAATTAAATATTAATAATTTATTATCTTCAGATGATTCTGCTAACACCAATTTTTTACCTTTTATAACTTTATTTAAAAATAATTATATGTGGATACCATCTTTTTTTTATATAATTTATGTTCTTTTAAATTATTTTGGTTTCAATTTACCAATTATAAATTTAAATTATATTATGTATTATATTAGTCTTATAGGTATAATTTCTAGTTCTATTATGTTTATATTTAAATTATTTACTTTTAATTATTATTTGGCCTTAAAAAAAAATAAAAAAGTAAAAGGAATATCACCTCTTTGACCTAATTTTATTAAATATCAATTTGAATTAATAAGAGGTATAAGTAAAATAAATTTACCTTATATAGATATGATGATTATGGAATTAGTTTTTTATGCTATTATGATTATTATTAATTCGTATGGTTTTTTTTATATTGTTATTTAATGATTCCTGCTCAAAAAAAGGTGGGTAGTGATGGGATTTTCCGATTTTTATCTTCTTATCTATATATTTACCTTTTAGTTTGCCGTTTCGATCCTTATTATGTAATTTAAATTAGATTGTTTAACCCATTATTATTATTTGTGACTATCGTTAAACTGTTTTAAGTGTCTAACAGTAAAAAAAAAAAAGGAACTAAAAATTAATTTTTTAAGATTAAAAAAAATTAATTTAATATATTTATTTAATTTTTAAGATTAAAAAAAATTAATTTCACATATTTATTTTATTTTTTAACCTTACGCCTGCCGTAGGATGTCATACTGCGCCATCAGAAAATTTTATTTGTATTTTAGTTTTAATTAAAATTTAAAATTTTTTATTTTATTAAATTATTTAAACTTTTTAATAATATTTAGGATATTTTAGGTTTAGATTTTTAATTTCAGAATGTAAATGTTTAGAAAAAATTTTAATTATTAATATTACTAATAATGTTTATACTAATAATCTGCAAATTGTTATAATTTTTTCAATGATAAAAAAAGTAAAATTTTTTAAATTATAAAGTTATCTATTTGGTTTAAGCTTAGTAGATTTTCTGTAATCTCTGTTATGTTGTGGTTTATAACACGTACTTGAAAGATTATTTTAGATGTTTATATTATTAGTTATATAAAATTTTAATAGGGTTAATTATCAACCCTTGACTTGAATAATTTGTAAATGTTGAATCTTAATTAAAGTATTTAAAAAATTTAAATATTTATAAAATTTTATATTAATTGTATTTTTATATTAAAATTATAAGAATAATATGATCTCATAATTTCTAATTAATGTTATCATGTTATCATATTATTATAATTATTTAAAAATATTAGCTTTATATTGGTTATAATTAATGATAATTTAAAATATTATCTAAATTATTATAGGTTTTTAGAAATAACCTAGAAAAAAAAAAATTCTATTAAATTAAATATACAAAAATCAATGAAAAAAACAGAAATACAAAAAAAAAAAGTTTCTCCGGAATTAATTGATCTACCAATAAGTTATTGTAAATTACCTGAAGAGGAATTTATAATATTATTTTTAGGTTGTAGAGTAGAAGATAATATTCATAAATTTAGAAATGAAAAACATCTAATAGTGAGTAGTTTTTGTTTTTATCATGATATTTCCTTATATGCTACAGTACAAAAATTGGTTGAGAATCGTAAAAGAAAAACTATAGTATTTTTAGGTCCATGGAATGATGAAGCTGTTAAAGGTAAAGTAAAAATGCAAGAAGAAAGAATAGAATTATTAAAATATGATAATATATGAGAACTTATAGAAGATTATTATGAAGAAGATTCAATTTTAAAAAATTCAATATTACTTCATTATGGTGAGGTCGTTTACACAAAAGGACTTATAGATTCTTCTAATTTATTGTTTTTATTTAAAAATGTACATTGAAGTAACATTTTATTATTATTTGAAATATTTGATATTAAAATAAGTGGTGTTAGTAGTACTATGACACATAGATTGAGTTATACTAGTTATAATTTAAGTAATTTTATTGAGCAATCATTAATATTTGCAGAAACTTTTGATTTAACAAAAAAAATTGAGGATGATGTTAATTTTAAAATTTACCAAGACTGGGGGATTAATATTAATGATCCTTTACCAGAAAGTGAAAAACTTTGGGCAAAAAAAATTTATGAAAGAGAAAAAAGGATAATGAATACTAAACATCTTTTAATAAGTAATTCTAATAACAAAAGTAATAGTTTTAATTTAGAAAAACATTTAGACTTCAGTTTAAAAGAAAAGGATTTAAAATTTGAGAATCAAAGAGATCAAATTTGAAATTTAGAAGATATTGCTTTAATTAAATTATTTAAATCAACTACTGACGTAAAAATTCAAAATTATATAATAAAATTATCTTTACTAAAAAAATTAATATTTAGAGATTTAATTAATTATTGTTTTATTACCGGTAATTTACCTGTTACTTTAAGTTTAGAAGATTTTAAAAAAGATTTAATTTGTAAAATTTTACCTATTACTGAAGTAATACAAAGACATTCTTGACCTCTTTCACTTAAAGGTATATTAAAAAAATACGATGAAATATGTTTAGAAAAAAATATTTCTAAACTAGAATTATTAAGAAAAGACATATATAAATTATCTAAAAATCATAATAAAACATCTAAACTAATAAATAAATATAATAAATTTAATAATTAATTTAAATAATCAAAAGAAATTATATTTTTTATACACCCATTTTTTTTTTATTCTAAAGTATGTACTTTTTATAATATTAAAAGTATTTTTTTACGTGAATTTAATTAAATTTAACCATTTTAAAGAGAAATTTTTAAATTATTTAAAATATTATTATTATATGATAATTTTAGTTTTTTATCTTTATTTTTAATTTACTTTTTAATTAATAATTTAAATTTAACTATCTAAAATTAAGTTAACTATTACTTAATAACAAAAATAATAAAATAGATATTTAATTATTTTATTAATTTATAAAAGAATAATTAGAAATTAATTATAAAATAATTAGAAATTAATTAAAAATTTATTACTAATTTATACTAATTTGTTAATTTTTTAATACTTAAATTAGTTAAATTAATGTTAAAATTTATATTTGTTTAGATACTAATAATTTTTAATAAAAAAGTTAATAAGAACAATTAAATTTAAATTATAACAATTAGTAAAAATATTAAATAATTAAATTTATTTTAAATAATGGTTAAAGAGATTAAAATATTAAATAAAATTATTATAAATATAATTTAATAATAAAAAATAGGATTTAAAAAATAATAATAAGATTCAGAAATATATAATAAATATAATTATTTTAATTTTAAAAACTTAGTAATTATTTAACATACTAATTTTAGTAAATAAAAAGTATGAATATTATTAATTTAATTTAATTTAATATAACGAGAAAATTTGTTTAATAATTTTTAGATTAATTTATTTTAATTATTCAAGTTAAACATTATAAGACTACTTTAGATTTAAATTTAGATTTAGAAACACAAAAATTAAATAATTTAATTAATAATATCTCAATAAATGATATAGAATTAAATAATTATACATTATATACTTATATTTCAAAATTTAGTGATTATCTAATAAATATGATAGATTTTAAAATTAAAGAATATATAATTTTATTTAAAAATACTGAATTAGATATAGATTCTTTAATAGTAAATAAAAATATGCTATTAGGTTTTTTATTTGAAAATTTTGAAAGTATGGAAAAATTATCTAAACTTTTAATAATATATTGTATATTTAGTTTTATAATTTTAAATTGTTTATTTATTATAGTTATTAACATATATAAAGATTTTTTTTTAATAAAATTTAACATTAAAGAGAAATTTCCTAAACTAATTAAATTTATAAATAAAAAAACTAATAATTATTATATTTTAGTTTATTTTTTAATAATAATTTTTATTTGTTTAGGTCAAATAATATTAGGTATAATTAATTTATATCCAGAATTTTTAACAGAAAATAATAGTTTAATATTAAGTGAAATATATTTAAAATATGAAAATTTAAATATTATATCTAAAGTACTATTTTTGTATAGTTTCAGTGCAGGATTAGTACTTAACTGTGTATGAGTTATAGCTCTTAATTTTTATGGTGAATATTTAATAACTAAATATAAACTTGACGATAAATATCCTAAACTAGCAAGATTTATAAACATGAGGAAAAAAATAGGTAAATTTTATATTCTTTCTAACATCACATTTATAACTCTTATTTCTTTAAGTCAAATACTTTTAGGAGTTAGTATACTATCAATATAATAACATTTTAAATGTTATTATTTCCTTTTTATTTTTACTTACTGAAATAAAAAAATTATTATTTATTTTACTTTTTTAAGTTTAACTGAAAAATTTACTAAAATCAATCATTACATAATTATAATTTAATATTAGTAATTTTAATTATAATTATTTATCAACCCCCGATTAACTTTAAATTTTAAAAATTATTTAAATTTAAATAGTGTTTCACTTTAGATTATAATTTAATAATAGAAATAATAATAAAAATAAATTCAAAAGTATTAATTTAAATTATTTAATTTAAATAGTCAATTATTTAGATTTCTATGAAATAATTTAAATAGTAAATTATTTAGGTTTCTATGAAAAGAAACAGAAAAATTTTTTAAAATTATAATAACCTTTTATTGTTTTTCCATTTATTCTAAAGTAAATTAAAATTTAACTAAAAATCGTTCTTCTAGTTCTGGATCTTATCACACAATTGTTCTAGATTAAATAATTGATCGGGGCTGAATAACCAAAATCCTTTTAAAATTTAATCTTTTAATATTAATAATTTTAATAAAAATTAATTTAATTAAAAAAAAAAATATAATAATATACTAATATAATAATATAATAATAATATTATAAAATATAAAATAATAAATATAAAATTAAAATTATAATTAATTAAAAAAAATAAATAAAGAATTAAATAATAAAAATTAAAATTAATATTAAAAAATTAAAATAAATAATAAAATTAAGGTAGAGGTATATACTTTAATTGATAATTACCTATAAATTAAAATTTTAAAAATCTTTAATTTTTCTAATAATTAAGTTATTAATTAAAACTTATAAATATGGTTTTTTTTTTAATTAAAAAAAAAATGTATCAATATAACTTTAAAATATATAAATAAAAATAAGAGGCTTAGTAAAATGTTAATTATTTCTTTAATATCACTTATTACATGTAAAGCACTGTCTTTTATAAGACCAAATTTAGCACATCATTTTTACTTGCGGGTATCAACCATAATTTTACTATTTTCAAGTTTTTTAGTTTTTAATTGTACTGATTTAAGCGGAATAATAGATTCCGGAATAGGGATATATGGTGGATTATTTCAAGTAACCCATATAATTCAAACGATAGAAATAATATTATTATTAATTGGTTCTTTAATATTAATTTCTTGACCAATAAAAATAAAATTAAATAATAATTCATTAGATTTATTTAAAAATTATACTAATAACAATTATAATTATATTAATGACGTTTATGTTAAAGATAATTTTTTAAAAAATAGTACTAATTATACAATAACAATAATTTTTAGTAGTTTAGGAGCAAGTTTATTATTATCTAGTTCAGATTTAATATCAATGTATATCTGTATAGAATTACAATCTTTTTCTTTATATATTTTAGCTACTTTATTTAAAGATTTAGAAAATTCTACTTCTGCTGGTTTGAAATATTTTTTATTAGGAGGTTTAGCTTCTTGTTTAATCTTATTAGGATCAGGTTTAGTTTATAATTCTATAGGTTTAACAAATTTTGATTCTATTTCTACTTTAATTTCTAATCAAAATTTAATGACTTTAAAGGGATTACAATTAGGTATAGTTATTATATTTATAGGTTTTTTAATAAAAATAGCAGCTGCTCCTTTACATAATTGATCTCCAGATGTTTATGATCAAACACCTAGTATTGTTACTATTTGATTAACAATTATACCTAAATTATCTATTTTAATTTTATTATTTGAAATTTTTAGTATTTTTAATTTAGATTATTTAGGACAAGATTTAATAAGTCAAATATTATTACTATCAGAAGAAAATTACTTTCCTTATATTGATTTTTTTACAAAAGATTTATGAAATAATAAATTATTAAAATATTTATTATTAATTGTTTCTTTAATTTCTTTAATTACAGGAGGGATAGTGGGATTAAATCAAAAACATATAAAAAGATTATTAGCTTATAGTACAATATCTCATTTAGGATTTATATTATTATCTTTAACTATTTTTAGTGAACAATCTATAGAATCCTTTTTATTTTATATTATTCAATATTCTATAACTAATTTAAATATTTTTTTAATTATAATAGGATTAAGTTATTTAAATTATAATTTTATTTATAATAAATTAAATAATAATAATTATTTATTAAATAGAATTAAAGATATAATATTAATATCTGAATTTAAAAGTCAATTTTATTTTAATCCTTTTATTAGTATTTGTTTTAGTATTTGTTTTTTTTCTTTAGCAGGAATACCACCTTTAATAGGTTTTTTTTCTAAACAATTTGTTTTATTATCTTCAATTCAAGAAGGTTATTATTTTATAACAATAGTAGCTATAATTGTTAGTGTAATAAGTGCATCATATTATTTAAAAGTAATAAAAGAACTTTATACAGAATCACAAAATTCAAATGAAGAAAAAATAAATAATAACAAAATAAATTATAATTATTTTGAAGAAAATAATAATAATAAAGTTAATACTATTTTTATAGATTATAATAATTCTACTATTAATAATTATTTAAAAGATAAATATATTTTATCTAGTTCTCATAGTTATTTAATTTCTACTATTACTTTTTTTATTTTATTTTTTATTTTTAAACCCTCTTTAATCTTAAACCCTTCTTTAATAGTTTCATTAACTATTTTTCCTATTTAAATGACATTAATTTTTAATACTTTTACTATTTATACTATAGTTGTTACTGCCTTAGCTTTTATTTTCCTTTTAGTTAATTTTTTTTTATCACCTCATAGTCCTTATGAAGCCAAAGTCTCTCCTTATGAATGTGGATTTATTGGTGAAATCTATCAAACTAGAGAAATTTTTTCTATTCAATTTATCTTAGTTGCTCTATTATTCTTACCTTTTGATATGGAATTAGTTGCATTTTTTCCAATAGTACCTAGTTATTTAGAATTAGAATATTATGGTTATACAACTATTCTTATATTCTTTTTAATCTTAACTTTAGGATTTATATTAGAATTAGGTAGTGGAGCTATTTCTTTAATAAATTATACTTATGAAAAAGAAAAAAAATAATATTAATATTTCTAATTTTTAATTTTTAATTATAAATATAAGTTTATTTGTATTAATTAATTAATTTTTTATTTTATTTTAATATTAATTTATTTATTTTTAAGTTATTAAATTAGTTTATAATCTTTATATTTAAATATTAATATTTTCATTTAAAAATAAAATTAGTTATAGTTTAATATATTAGAATTAATTTATTAGATTCATTTGGTTAATATTGAAAAATATTGACCCTTTAACAAGTTTAGTTAAACAGGTATAACAATTACTAAAGTAATATTTTAGGTTCGAATCCTTAAACTTGCAGGTTATTTTTTAATATAAATTTTTATTTATTATTATTTAAAGTTTATTATTTTTAATTATCTATAATTTTTATATTTGAATTTTTTTTAATATAACTCAATTTAAATAAATAAAAGTGTGTTTAATTTTTAATTATATTTTTAAATTAAATTTAATAAATTCTTCTAATTTAAATAATCTAATTTTTATTTAATTATAACTAAAATAAATTTTTTTAATTAATAATATTTATTTACAAAATTTATCTGAATATCCATTAATTAATATTTATTTGTTATAAATATTTTTAATTATACTAAAAATATTTGTATACTTTTAATACTATATTATTATTTTTCTAAATATTAGATTATGTCAAATAAATTATAAATAATAAATAAAGGTAAAATTTTTATTATATTATTATATGTTTCCAATTTATATTATAATTTATATTGTATAGATTTAGATTAATAATTTTAATTTTAAAATTAAATTATAGTTTAATAACAAATAATTACACTAATTTAATATTAAATAATAATTATAATAACCAAGTTTAAATGTGTATATCCATTTTTTATTAAAAGATTAAAATTTTAAAAAATTTAAATTTGTCTAATAAATTAAGTTATTATGTATTTGAATATTTTGTCAATTAATTACATATCCTTATTAAGACTATTAATGTTAACTTTTTAATAGTTAATTAATTTAATACTCTTTTAATTTATGATTAAAAAGGTGTAAAAATTCTTTCATTTTATTAATTAAAAATTACATTAAATTAAAAATTACTACTATAATTTATATCCAAATTTATTTAATTTTTAATAAAATAAAAATAATTCTTTAATAGAATAAAATTTTATCTAATAGATTTACTAATTATTACCTTAATATCTTTAATTTTTAACTTAATTTAATCAATTAATTTAAAATAAAAATTTATTACTTTTTATACTTTTCTCTAATTTAATTTATTCTTAATATTTATTAAAATTTATAAACTATAAACTACAAAAAAAATATTAAAATTAATAAAATATTATTAATTTATCAGTTATTTAAATAGAAAGTATTTAATTATATTAATTGATTTATATTTTTATTTTAATATTCTCTTTTTTAAGTTTAATTTATGTTTAATATCCTTTAATTCAAAAAAATTAAATGTTAAATTTTTAATTTTATGTCTAAATAAATTTTTTTCAGTAAGTTACATTTTTAATATAATTTATTAAGATTATATAAATTTATATAAATAAATAAAAATAATATTAATAAATAAAAAGGTTTGAAGATTAAAGATAAAGTAAAAATATAAATCAAATTTGTAAATTAACAAAATAAAAAAATTCAAAACCCTAAAAAATGTTAACCTTATTAATTTTAATACCCGTAATTGGAGCAATTTTAATTTTACCAATAAATACCAATATTTCAAAATATTTTTCAAATAATAGTGTTACAAATTTACAAACTTTAGCACAATTAGAGACAAAAGAAACAGATGAAAATTTAAATAATTTTTTAAAATTAAAAAAAGAAAAAAATGAATTATTAATGAGACAAATAGCTTTAACTACATCCTTAATAAATTTTTTTATCTCTTTATTTTTATTATATTTATTTGATTCTAATAATAGTCATTATCAATTTATATCAGAATTTAATCAATTAAATTTTTGTCATTTTAATTTTGGTATAGATGGTATATCTATTTTTTTTGTTTTATTAACAACTTTTGTTACTCCTATAGCTATTTTATCTAATTATTATAATATTACAAATAATTTTAAAGTTATTTTAATTTCTTTATTAATTTTAGAAAGTTTACAAATTTGTGCTTTTGTGTCTTTAGATTTATTACTTTTTTATGTGTTTTTTGAAAGTATTTTACCTATTCTTTTTATTGTTATTGTTATTTTTGGACATGGTAATGATAGATTTAGATCTGCTTTTTTATTTTTTTTATATACTTTAACTGGTAGTTTACCTATGTTATTAAGTATTTTAATGATTAATAGTTTTATAGGATCTACTGATTTTTCTTTAATTGCTTTATATGATATTAGTTTTAATTATCAAATTATTTTATGAATTGGGTTTTTTATAGCTTTAGCTGTTAAAACACCATTATATCCTATGATTATATGATTACCTAAAGCTCATGCTGATTCAGCTTTATCAGGTTCTATTATATTAGCTGCTACTGTTTTAAAATTAGCTACTTATGGTTATTTAAGAGTATTAATTAATATGTTACCTGATGCTACTAATTTTTTTAATCCTTTTGTATTAACTATTGCTGTAATTTCTATTGTTTATGCTTCATTTTCTACTATAGTTCAACAAGATACTAAAAGATTAATAGCTTATTCTTCTATTGCTCATATGGGTGTTGTTGTTTTAGGTTTATTTTCTAATACAATTCAAGGAATTCAAGGTGGAATTTTAATGGGAATAGCTCATGGTTTTGTTTCACCTGCTTTATTTATTTGTGTAGGAGGAGTTATATTTGATAGATTACATACTAGAACTATTTTGAATATTAGAGGATTAGTTACTTATATGCCTGTATTTACTATTTTATTTTTTTTATTTACTTTAGCAAATACTGGAATACCTTTAACTTTAAATTTCTTAGGTGAACAATTATCTTTAATTGGTATATTTGAAAGAAATCCTATTATTGCGGTAATAGGTGCTAGTGGTATTGTTTTAAGTGCTATTTATTCTATGTTTTTATATAATAGAATCTCTTATGGATCTTATTCACCTTTATTAAATCCTTTAAAAGATATTAGTAGAAGAGAATTTATGCTTTTATTTTCTTTATTAATCCCTACAATCTTATTAGGTTTATTTCCTAATATTTTATTAGAATGTTTAAATTTATCTGTTTCAAAATTATTATATGTTTAATACTTCTAAAACCTTTATAATTACTTTAATTTATACATTTTTTTATTATTATTAATTAATTTAATTTATACATCTTTTATTATTATTAATTATAAAAATACTTAATATGTTAAATTAATTTTTTTTAATCTTAAATAATTAAAATAAAAATTCTAATTATAAAATAGTATAAATCATCATAAATTTATTTAATTTATAATTTATTAGTTTAAATTTTAATTTATTTTTTTACTTTTGTAGTTTATCTCTTATTTTTATAATTAGAATTATTAAAATATTAAATTTTTTAAAAACTATTTTTTTTAACTTAAATTGTAATTATTATAATTTACAGTAATACTTTTTTTCATTTTATTAAACCTATTTTTTTTTTTAATAATTTTTAATAAATTAATACTATTAAGTATTATAATTATTTGTTTAGATTTTAATTTTTTAATTGTTATAATTTTATTTAATAATTTATAATTAAATTAATATCTTAAAGTAAATTTATTTTACAGTTAAATATTAATTATTTTATTAAATTTATTATTAAAATTAGATATAAAAATAATTTAAATATTATTATTCTTTTTAAGTTTTATTTTATAAATTAAAGGATAATTATTTTAGTATTATTTTCTGTGCAAATTTATTAGTAATTATATTACTTTTTCCGTTAAACCTAATTTTTAGCCCATTTTCATCTTAATAATTACAAATGTTAAATTTATTAATACAAAATAAGTATTTAATTGAATTATTTATATTTTTATTTATATGTTATATCTTTAATTTTAATTTTTTAATTAAGAATTGATTATATTTTATTTTTATATATTTTAAATTTAATAAATTAGATCTAAAAATTAAAATTATTAAAACTTTTTTAATTTTAGGAATTATATTATTTGTATTTTTAGAAATACCAAATATTATAAAATTATTAACTAAAATATTTTATTTAAAAACTATAACAACAAATAATATTAGTTATGTAGACTATAATATATTGTATTCTAATGTTAATAATAATAATTATAATAAAATAATTAAAATTAATAATAATGATTCATTTTTTGAATTAAATAATAATAAATTAGATAATTTTAATATTTGTGATAATTCAACTATTTTAAATAATAATATTTTATATTCTATAAATGATATTAGATCACCTTTAGAAAATATGTTAATAAATTTAATAGATTTAATTTATTTAATAAGTAGTAGTATTGGTATTATTATTAGTATTTTATTAGTTAGATTTATTTTAAGTAAATATAAAAATGGAATAATTAATTTAGTTAATAAAATACTTAAAAATAAATTAAATATAGTTAGGATAGTTGATAATATTTTAATATATAATCTAAAATTTTATAATTTAATAATAAAATTTAATATACTTATAATTATAATTATGTTCTCTGTAGTAATTTATGGTATATTTAAATTATATTTAAATATTTTAAAATATGTTGTAACTTATAACATTACTCATAAAATATATAATGTTCAATGTAATAATGTTACTATAGAATTTATTAATACAGAATATCTATCTAATTTAGAATTAATATTAAAATTATTATATTTTAATAATATTTTTATTATTTTTATATTTTTATTATTACTAATTATTTTTATTAAATATAATTATTTTAGCAATGAAAATTTAGTTATTGAAAAAAAAGAAATTAAATTAATATTAATTATATTATTATTATTATTATTTTTAGGATTATTAATAAATTTATATAATTTAGTTAATTTATCAATACATATAGATAAATTTGTATTAGAATATAGTTATAATCATATTAAATTTTAATTCTTAAAATTTAAACTATATTAAAATTATTTTTATAATATAAAAAAATTTAACTATTAAAAATAAACTATATTTATATTATTTAATAAATTCTAATATTAATAAATTAAGATATATTTAATAATTATCATTTTATTTTAAAATACTATTTATTTTTACTTTTTTTTATAATTTTTTAATTTAATTAAAATTAACAAAAATTTATGTTAGTAATATTAAATTATTCTATTATAATTTTTATTTTATAAATAAAATAACTAGTTAAAATTAGTAATATTAAAAATATTAATACCTAGTATATCTAATTAATCCCAAATATCAAATAAATATTTATTGAATTCTATTATAATATTAAATAAATATTTATTTATCATAACATTAATTTTAATTTAAATTAAACTTAAAATACTTAAAAAAAAAATACTATAATTATAAACTGATTATAAAAATTATTTAATTATTTTATTGAAAAACCTTTATATTATTATATATTTTTAAAATATGATAAAAATATCCTTTTTTTTTTTTCAAAAAATAACAAATAAAATATAATATCATATCAAAATTTATTCAATTATTATTATTCCATTCAATCTTTTAAATCTAAAAGAGATAAATATTATTAATTATTATAATTATTTTATAATTAAAAATACTAAAATTCTCTTAATGTAAATAATATTATAAAATAATATTTAAATTTATTTTTATAATACTAGATTTACATTATTCATTTTTATTAGACCTTAAAACTTTTATAGCATTAATTTTTGTTATATTAAAGTTTGCGGTTATTCAATTTAAAAATATTATTTCATATTAACAATAAATTTTAAATTGCAATCAATATTTAAATTTAAAAATTTAAATCATACACAAATTTTTTAGTATAACTTACTTATACTTTATTGAATTAAATCAAATAATTCAAATATACCTATATTATTAATTTATTTTTACATTAATGAATCCAAAAGATTACAATAAAGTACAAATTTTAAATTAGAAAAAATTTACTATTTTATTATATTTAATAATAAAAAATATAAATCTTAAATTAATAGTATTTAATTACTATCAAATTTGTTTATATTATTATAATTTTATTAAATTATAATTATTATAATACTTATTAAGTCTAATTAATAAATTAAGTATATAATATTTTAATTTTTTTAATAATATAAAATAAAAAATAAGTTAGGTAAATTTGGATAATTAGTACTTTTTACTTTTTATTGAAACAATATTAATTGTTTAATTCATAAATTTAAGTTTATAGTCTTAAAAAATTATTATTAATATAATAACAATAATTCTATCTATATCTTTATAACTATCTATATAAAATATCTAATTAAAAATATTGTTGATTTCATTAAACAGATATTAAAAATTAAATAGGTTTTCAATTTTAATTTTAATTTCAAATATATTAAAATTGTCTTTTATTTATTAATTTAAATAAATATTATAAAAAATTAAATTAGTTAGTACTATTAAATTAAGTAAAACTTTTTAATAAAATATTTATAGATATTGATATTAGTATTGATATTATTGTAATTAAAAATAAAAATAATATAAATAAAGTTTAAATTATTTTTAGAAATATTAATAATAGTTAAAAAATAAAACAAATTTATTTAATTTAATAAAAATTTTGTAGACTTTTAATTAATTAATCTTTTTAATGACAAATTTATCTGTAATTTTTTTAATTTTTGGTGCATTATTAACTTGTATTTTATCTATAACTTCCAAAAATCCTGTAATATCTGTAATTTTTTTAATATTGACATTTTTACAATCAGCAATATTTTTAATATTAAAAGGTATTACTTTTATAGGATTATCTTATATTGTTATTTATGTTGGAGCAATTGCTGTTTTATTTTTATTTGTAGTTATGATGATAAATATTAGATTAACTGATATTTTAGAAACAGAAAATCAATATACTAAAAATTTACCTTTAGCTATAATAATAGGTTATTTATTTTTATTTCTTATTACTGAAATATTAGAATTTAATTTATTTAGTGATTTACTAGTTAGTCATTTTCATCCTGAAGAATGTTTTCATTTTATATATTTAACTTATAATAAAAGTATGTCTTATTTTTTTTCAATATCTAGTGATTATTTTATTGATTTATTAATTAATGTTAATAATCTTAATTCAGATTTGAAAATAATAGATTTATTACAATTAGAAATTTTAGGTTATAATCTATATACTTATTATGCTGTTTTATTAATAATTTTAGGTTTTATTTTATTATTAGGTATGTTTGCTGCTATTATTATTACTAGAAATGATGATAAACAAGATTATATAATTAATTAAATATTTATTATATTCATTAATTTCTTTTTCTTAATTGTTATTAAATAATAAATAATTTCACATATTAAAATTTTATAATAATTATAATTATTAAATTTATTTTGTTATTATTTATTTAAATTTTTATATATTTTTAATTTATATTAAATTACTTTTTGTTTAATCATCTTTTTTATTTTATTTTTATTTAAAAAAAAGATAGTATTTTTAAAGTTATTTGTTTATTTAGTTTTGTTAGGATTAATTTGTTAAATTTATCTTTAATTAATATAATATTAAACTTAACCAATTAAAATTTAAATTAAATAGTTAATTATTTAATATTGAACTAAAAGAATGTTTAATAATTATAACTATTCTATCAATAAAAAAAATAAAATAATATAAATTATATAAAAAAAAACCGAAGTAACTGAATATTATAATTAAATTTAATTTTTAATAATATTATTAAAATAATTTAATATTATTAAACATCTTTATAAATTATCTAAAACCTTTATTTTTAATACAGATCTAATATAATAAATATTTTATTCTTAATACTAATATTATTAAATATGTTAGCAGCTGCTAAATATATTGGTGCAGGTATTGCTTGTTCAGGTTTAATTGGTGCCGGAGTTGGAATTGGTTTAATTTTTGCTTCTTTAATTAGTGCTTCAGCTAGAAATCCTAAAGTAACAGGACAAATCTTTACTTATGCAATTTTAGGATTCGCTTTAGCCGAAGCTACTGGATTATTCGCATTAATGGTTGCTTTCTTATTATTATATTCATAATCTCTCAATATTATTGTTTTAATAAAATTTAAATTTTATATTTTTAAATAATTAAGTATATTTACAACTTTATTAATATTAATTAATAAATTTATTTAATACTTTTTTATTTATACAAATTAAATCTATTACATAAAAACTTTTAAATTCTAAACTAAAATTTAATTTAATTAATTTTAAGAGACGAAATAAAGATAAAAATAAAACAAATTTATTGATATTGATTAAAAAAAAAATAACTATTTAAATTAAAGATATAAAATAAAAATAACTATTTAAATTAAAGATATAAAATTGGTTTAGAATCTTGATTGCACGATAGAAATTATATTTGTAAAATATATAATTTATCATTTTTATCTAGATTAAAATCTTGATGTAAAGTGTATGGGTTGATAATAAGGTTGGTAATGTTTATTAAAAAATAAAATTTAGACATTTACTTTATTTTAATAATTTATAATTTATAATAATTTATAATTATAATTAATAGTTATTAAAAATAAAAAAAATAACTATCAACCCATACACCTCTATTTATTTTTACTAGAAAGGATAAATTTTTATTTAAATTTTAATTTTAAATTAACAAATTAAAAAATTAATCTTAAATTTTTAATATAAATTAATTTTAATAGATGACGAATATGCTGAAATTGGTAGCCAGGTGAAATTTAGGATTTCATAATTATTTATTATTAGGAGTTCAAGTCTCTTTATTCGTAATATCAAATTAAAAATAATCTAAAAAATAAAATTAATTAACTTAATGCCGTATCCAAAAATTAAATAAAAAATTAAAATTATTTTCATATAAGTATTATCTTTATTATATAATTTAAAATATCTAATATACACTTTAATTATGACTTAAATATCTAAATATTCATATTATTATAATTATTATTGAAAATTCTTTAAGTCTAAAAAAAAGAAAAAAGTAATTACCAAATTATAGAATAAAAAATAAATATTATTCTATTTATTCTTATAAAAATAAAAAAATTAAATATTAAACATTTATTAAACATAATTTTTTTTTATTAATTTATTTTATGTTTATTAGTTATAATTTTAAATATAAATTATAAATTTTATATTATTTATTTTATTTTAAAAATTAATTCTAAGTCTAAATATCTTCTTAGTTTTAGTTTTAGTTTTAAAATTAAATCTAGTTTATTTTTATTACTATTTTATTTAAGTATTATTTCTAGTTAAAAAATATTTATTTATTAATGTTAACAAACAGATATATAATGTGAGGTTATAATGTTTAATCTTTTATTTTCTCCTTTATCACAATTTGAAGTATATCAATTAATAGGATTAGATTTATCAATATTAGGAAATATTTATTTATCTCTTACTAATTTAAGTTTATATGCTATTTTAGTTTTATTATCTGTAATAAGTTTACATTTTTATGCCAATAATGATTTTAATTTAGTACCTAATAAAGGTTCTATAGCTTTAGAAACATCATTTGCAAGTTTAAGTTCAATGGTTAGAAATCAAATAGGTGGTTTAAATGAAGCATATATACCCTTTATTTATACTTTATTTTTTTTGTTTTATTTGGAAATTTAATATCTAATATACCTTATTCATTTGCTATTAATGCTAGTGCTATTGTAACTTTAGGTTTATCTTTAACAATATTTTTAGGTGTAACTATTTTATCTTTATCTAAACATGGTATTAAATTTTTTTCTTTCTTTATTCCAGGAGGAACACCTTTAGCTTTAGTTCCTTTATTAGTTTTAATTGAATTTATAAGTTATTTAGCTAGAGCTGTATCTTTAGGAGTTAGATTATTTGCTAATATTTGTGCTGGACATTCTTTATTAAAAATTTTATCTACTTTTTTATATAAATTATTTTCAGGTAGTGTATTTATAGCTATTTTAACTTTAATTCCTTTTACTATTTTTATAGGATTAATCGGACTTGAATTAGCTGTTTCTTTTATTCAAAGTTTTGTATTAAATTTACTTGTTTGTTCATATCTTAAAGATGCCATTGATTTACATTAATTAATATTTAAAATATTTTTTATATTTTTATTTTTTATTCTTACTTAATTTAAAATTTTATTAATATATTAAAATTTTTATTAATAAAAATAATTAAGTGTCGTAAAATGTTTCTTAATATTGCCTGGTTATTAAGACCAGGCCCCTGAGGTAGAATTAGTTTAATGGCAAAATATCGTTTTGTGGCAACGATGTTCGGAGTTCGAATCTCTGATTTTACCCTTATTAACACACCCCCTTTTAATTTTAATTTAAATTAAATTAAAAATACTTTTATCATTTTAGTACAAATAACATTTAAATTAATAACTATTATTTAAAAATTTATTAATGAATTTTAAATTTTATTTATTAGTTTTTTTTTATAATCTATAATCTATAATCTATAATCTTCTTTTTTTTAATTTAACAAATTTAAATAAGAATAATTATAAGAAATATGATTATATCAATTAATATTAATTTATTTTTATAAAGTTATAATATAAAATAAATTTTAATTTAATTTAAATTTAATTAAAATTTAAAATAATTGGTTTAATTCTAATTTATAAAATTTTTATATTTTAGGATATAACTTACATTTAATTTAATTAAATTAATTATATTAATTATAAATATTAATAAGATTAGATTAATTATTTTATTATATATTTTTATTAAAATTTAAACTATTATTAATAACCTAAATTATTTTAATAATTAATTTATTTAATAAGTAATTACTTTTGTCGTACTTAGAAAAAAAGTTAAATTTTTATAGGTTAAAATCTTAAAAGAATGTCCATTTATCCTTATATTCTTTTTATTTTTAGGATAAGACATTAACACAAAGTAATAAAATTATTACTAAATTAAATTATAATAGTTAATAATCAATAACAATTTATCAAATTTATATATAATATTTATTTTTATTTTTTTTTATTATTTGATATTATTTGAAATTAATTTATATTAATTGATATTAAACAACAATAAATTAAAATTAATTATTTAAATAAGAGTAATTTATTGTTATCTTAATTTTTGCAGCCATAACTTATATTTAATATTATCTTTTTTTTTTTTAATATTTAATTAATGATATAAGCAGAACAATTTATTATAATTAATTAACTAATTAAATTTAATAATAAAAGTATATTTAAGATAAATTTTTTAATTTTGCTAATATAGTTTAATAGGTTAAAACATACCTTTCATGAGGGTAAACTAAAGGTTCAATTCCTTTTATCAGCTTAATGACATAAATCTTATAACTAAATTTAAATTTTAATTTAAATAAACTTCTAAACTTATATAATTAAATATATAATTTTTTTTAATTAATTTATATTTTTAAGATAATTGTTATATTTATTTATTTAGTTAATCTTTTTTTATTAATAAAAAATAATCTTTTAAAAGAATTATATAATAAAATTTAATTAAATTAAAATTTTATTTTTATAATAATGCACAAAAATTTAAATATTTCTGTAAAATGATATTTTATATTTATTTTTATTATTAGTATTCAAGTAAGAAGAAATATTTATTAAAAATTAAATAATATTATATTTGCAGGTATTAATATGTTATATTTTAATTATTTTATATTATTTATTTATTTAAATCTTAAAATTAAAAAAAATCTCACATAAAAAAAAATAAAAAGTAGCAAATTAAAAAAAAAAGGGGGGAAATATGATAATTGGTAATCGGTTATATTTGCAATATAAAATATGATAGTTCAAATCTATCTTTCTCCAAATACAGATCCAAATACAGATCCAAATATAGATCCAAATACAGATCCATTCTTTTTACTTAGGATCCAAATATTTAAAATTTAAATAATTATTATTATTTAAAATATATCATTTAAATAATAATTAATAAATTTAAATATATTATCAGTAATTAAATTAATTTTAGTTATAAAAAAAAACTAATATAAATAAATTAATAAAGTAATTAAATTAGTTTTAATTTATTTCTAGTAATGATTTTAAGTTTATTTAATTTTTATATTAACTATTAGTAATTTATTTAAAATTAAAGTTATTAAAATGTTGAAGTATCTTAAATTATAAAAATATAAAATATAAAATATAAAATATTAAATATAAAATATTAAATATAAAATATTAAAATATAAAATATAAAATATTAAGTATTAAAAATATAATATAAAATATTAAGTTTAGAAAAAAATATATTTAATTTAATATAAGATAAATATATAATTAAAAGTATTTAATATGTTTAATTTATAATTGGGATAACTTACAATGGCTTGTTAAATCGATTGCTAATCGACTGATTTAATATCACTAGGTGTTCGACTCACCTTTATCCCGTGAGAATCTAATTAAAAATTAAAAAATAATTAAATAATAACTTTATAAATATCTATAAATTTTAAGTTTTATAAATTTATAATTAAAGTAAATTTTAATTACATTTAATTAAATTAATTAATTTAATTGTACAGTTTTAATTATTGATTATATAAATTACAAATTTTTTTAATTAATATCTCATCAAATATGATTTTAAGTTTATGCTATATCAATTTTTATTTTTAAATAAATTAACCAATTTTTTTAAACCTAAATTTAAACCAATTAATTTAATAAAATTAATTGTTACAATAAAAATCTCAATTATCAGTTATAATTAAAATAATACTATAATAAATATTAAAAATTAAATTAAAAAGGAGATTAAATAATAAATTTATTAAAATCAGATTAATATAAATTTAAAAGTAATTAAATTAAATTATTATTATTATACAAAAATAAAATGATTATCGTTAAACCTAATTTTTATAAATCATTTGTTATTTTATTTTCTTAATTTA